CATTATGAAAGATTATTAGAGATTATTTGGAACGAGAGGTGAAACAGCTAAAAAAGAAAAAAAAATAGATATATATATATCGCTTCGCGCCTGCTTCTCTTTTCATCCAATGAGCCTTTAGGGCTCTGCTCCCAAAGCCATTGGAAAGGCCGCAGGTTGTCAGTTCAGTTCTTTTACGCTCATGCTCCTGGTAGCAAGTGGTGAAGGGCTCGAACGTACGAATCGTTCGGCCCTAAGGTGCCAAAACATCTAGATTTTTTGGGCGCAGCCCTGTTGGCTACGCCAACAAAGTGCAGCCAAAATAGATTGTTTTTCCCAAAAAATCCCAGCACCGAAAAATTAAAAAACAAATAAGATCAAAAAGGCCATCATTAAGGCAAACAAAGCAATAGCTTCTGTTAAAGCGAAACCTAAAATGGCATAACCAAATAATTGCTTAGCCAATGATGGATTTCGCGCAACAGAATGAGGTTGGATAGGGGGTCATTTTCATATCGCCCTTCGCGGCGAGAAGAAGGTACCCATGATACGCAACTCCCCCCCCCTAAGAACCGTACGTGATAGTTGCCCATCATACGGCTCCTCTTTTTTCATATCTTACGTGATTTCGAAGAAAAAGAAAAAATGTAAATTTTTTACGGGCTCTCTTAGGCTTTTCGGAACAATTATATATAGGCTAATACCTTCCAGTGTTTTCATTGTCGGTTTCGCCCTTTATCCGAGTCAGATTCCAGCTTATCTCAAGCTGCTATCAGTATGTTGAAGTCCGATATGATCTCCATCAGGTTCTCCTACTTCCCATTAGGTTCACGCGTAAGATTGAAGAATTTTGCCAGGCAAGCAGCACAAAAAACAGTCTTTTTTTTTCGCTTTCTTCTGGTAAAAAGCCAGAACTACATTCCTCGCCAGAGAAAGAATCTGGACCTGCGGCCTTTTCTGTGGGAGGTTTTCTATTCATCCCCGAATGTATATCTCTGTCACCAGGATTACCATTCTCGTAGCTGTCATCTCTGTCGACCCGCCCAGCCTGTTCAGTGCTTTCTAAGCCTAACCGACGTTAGTCGGCGACCACAGGTCGTTCATTCCCCCCCTAGGGGCTCCCTCTCACCGTCGATTCTCGGTATACTCAAGTAAGGGCGGCAACCTGTGATGAGAATAATCCCCCCTAGTTTATAAGAGCGGCTATTGTCGAGATTCGTCCGCCTACACTTAAACAAGCCACTTCCCTAACTCCGCGGCATTGCCAGCTCTTCGCGAGTCGGCGGGAGTTGGATTACTGCCCAAGGCCCCGGCAGAACGCAGAGCGTCATCGGGTTTCAGATGCGAAGCTCCGCACATCGAAGAATTCCGATAGGGTGCTTTTCTCCCCCCCGGTCAGAACCACACGTGCAAGTTTCTTCGCATGTGGCTCGTCCATGGCAAAATTTTTCAGCTTTTGCGGCTTCTTGCCGTATAAGCACTACTAGTCCTCTCTGCACAGGGACACACGGCTACTATGCGATTCCATCCCTCCTCTTCCGCGTGCACCTCATAACTATGGCATTTGCAGCATAGTGTGATCTACTTTCTAGATTCGGCTATGGCTACTTTGACAAGAGCCCTTTGGTCTTTGGGTCCTAAGTGATGTAGTGCAAGCTGGTTTGTGCTACTGCACAAGTTGGATCCATCCGTGTATTGTGAGTAATCTGCCCGGCTGTAGCCATGCTTCACTCTAGAATAAGGTTCTTCGAGTGTAGTTATCTCACTAAGTAAAGCGGGGCTTTGATTTTATGTGAAACTTTTCTAGATTTTTCGGGGAAATGAGTAGTATATTGACGCGACCTTCTGCCCCTTCTTTGTGATCTGCAGGTTCGGACCAAATTTGTAGAAAACAGCCTCCGCCGGCTGTAGGCTATGCTATCTGGCTAAAGTTAGAGCGTGGGAGGCGCCACCGGTCTGCCGCGCTTTTTATTGGCGTTAGTTTCAGTAGTTGCTTTCGCTGATTCTTGCTACCCTTTACAGACGCGGGCATGCCCGCGTCTGTAAAGGGTAGCACATTACCATTTACAGCCCTTTCCTCAAAATTTTTCACGTTACGGGCATTGTCGCATGCACGACTTGCTTTGCCCAGTGTATCCTCCGGAGTACCTATGGCTGATCTGTCACCCATTTATTTTTAGTTTATACCTCGGCTCTTTGACTGGCATGTACCCAAGTGTTAACCTTAAAGGGTCTATTGGGGTGATCCCTCGCTTTCACGTTTGGGTGCTTGCTCGTGGTTTAGGTTAGTGAGCGGTTTTTCATGCTTCTCGCAGTTTCCCCCGGAGGGTTGTTCGCACCAAGAATTTAGTTGGGCCTTGGAGCCTTCCGGGCCACCTTTGTCGGAAGGGGTAACGCTTGACCCTGACGCACTCGTGATAACCGTGCCACGAAACTTAACCAGGCCCCATGCTATGGTTCCCTGCGGTCTGTTTCCGCTACGGGTTAGGGGACCGCCCAGGCGATAATCTATTGACCTTCGCTGATCCAAACGCGCTCTAGCGAGGCGCACACTAAATACGTTTCCAATACCTATAGCAGCTCCCGCTAAAGCAATGGTAGCTGCTCCTGCTCCGATGTTAACCTAAGCCACTCTATTGCTGACGCAGCTCGGCTTCCGAACCGTACGTGAGCCTACGGCCTCATACGGCTCTTCTCATAATGTTTGTATCTTCGAGAGTTTCGGCCATGTAAAAGAAAATTTTAGCAATTAAAAGTTTGCATATTTGTTTAATATACCTATCAATATGGTCTGTGTTCCAGCCGTTAGCCTCTTTTGGAGTGCCTGCGTCTTGTTTTCTATGGTCATTCTGCTGCGAAGCCTTATAGATCCCGGATTCTAATCTGAACACAAGCCCTTCGGCCTTTGGCCCGGGCATAGCGTGTCCAGGCCACAGGTAAAAAAAATAGATTTTTTATTGAAAAATATCACTTAAAAAAAATATATATAGTTTTTACCCGGAACACCCAGTTTTTTTCAAAGTTATGAGTCTCCAAGTAAGCATATCACAAGAATTTATCACCGCGCTTTCGCTTTTTGGAGAATCCTGCTACCAATGAACATGTGGCCTGGCTAGCCTACCCTACGATCATCTGTTTGGAGTTCAAGGTAGTTACCCCGTTCCCGAGTCGGATTGTTGCGAAAACCTAAGAAACGAGCAATACTGCGGGAGGTGGAACATGCACGTAGAACGTAGTGGAAGCAACTACTTTCCTGGCCTCTTTTACTGTATTCCCAGAATGCCTATGATTAGAAATCAAGCTAATCATACTCGTCCTCATTGACTTGTAGTCTAGCCCCCAGTAAGGGTTCAGCATACCGAAGGTGATCGGGCACCGAAGCTTTAACTCGTTAACCAAAGTGTTCCTCTCGGTTTTCTTCCTGCGACCATTCTGCTATGAATTCCGGGGTTGCCACTCCCATGTAATGATCGAGAGTTTGCGGGACATTACCGCGCAACAGGGATTACACCTGCATCCGACAAGAGTTAGAATACTAAGTTCCGGCCAAAAAAAAAATATATATATTTTTTTTTAAGTATTTTTAGGTTCGTGGGCCAACGGGTCGCACTAATTTTGCACCTTCTAGCATAACAATTTCATTTTTGTTTCTGTCAAAACAATGACCATTCAAGGGCTGATCAATCGAAATGAGGCCAACCCAACCATTTAGCCAAGTGATGTCATATTCATTTCATGTGGTTAGGACACAAATGAAGGCGTAAAGACGTGTTCTATTTACACAATCTCGACTAATGAAGCAAGCCAGGAGAGACTGGAGTCGTATGGCTGAGAGTTGCGCCTCATACTCAGTTTCATGAGGAATGCAATTACTATGTAATTGCGGGTGTAGCAAAAATCTATTTTCTTTCGGCCTTTTATTACGTTTCTGTAATCTTCTATAAGACGAGTAAAATAGCCCGGGTTCGCTTCCGAGTTTATTCGATCCTTCTTTCCTCAAAAAAGAAAATCCGTGTCATAAATTGATCCAAAGTGACTTCTTGTTGTTTTTTCTAGAAAGAAAGTATCTTTACCCACAAACTTGGCTGGTTTTTATAATAAGACTGGAAAGGATTGGCACTTGTTGTTATCTTCCCAGATATGATAAACTCGCTCTAACGAGGGCTTCCTACATTAGCATTAGAAAATGGTGAAACCGGGCCTGTACCCCGGGATTTCACTATATTGCATTGTCAAGTAATTGAAAATGAATAACTTTATGATGATATTTAAACACGGCGTTTTTTAGGGGGTCGGCATCCATTATGTGGGGTTGGGGTCACATCTCTAATTTTAGTAATAATAAGACCTCCTAGTCGTAAACCACGTAGCGACGATTCCTTTCCATAACCTAACCCTTTTATTTCAACCTCAACCGACTTAATTCCTAGTTGAATAGCAGTTCGGGCAGCATTTTCTGCAGTTGCTTGAGCAGCATAATTGGTTGAGCGACGAGATCCCTTGAACCCCAATGAACCTGAGGAGGACCAAGTTTTTGTATCTCCCTTATGATCTGTTACAGTAATGATGGTATTACTTAAAGTTGATCGAATATATGCAATACCGTGCTTTTTTTTCTTCTGCATGAGTTTTTTTTGAACGTTTAGATTTTGTTTGATATCATCGATCGGGTTTTTTTCCAATCCATCTTATCTGTTTACTAATCAAAAATAAATTTTGTGGAAAAAATTTGTACAAAATAATCCATTAAACAAAAGAGAACGCCGCAGCTTTTGGTTCTCTGGGTGAGAGATTCTATTATCCGAGCCCGCCCTGCCGAGAAGCGGTTACGGTGCAGGAATAGATGAAAAATATGCGATGACTCAAAAAAAATATATATATATATAGATTTACTGCGCCCTTTGACCCGTTGCGCCTATATGCCAACCAATAGGAGCCGGCCTTACCAATCGATGATGTTTTTGCGGAGAAAAAGCCAATAACAAACTGTGTAATGAAATTTCAATTTCATTACACATCGCTTCGCGCCCTCATCATTTATCATGGATAATAAAAAAAACTTACAGCCTGCGGCCTGAATCAACTTCGTTGATTGATCGAAACGTTTCTGAATTTGCGACAAGTCTTAGCATTAGTATGAGTTCGTTGACCACGTAAGGGCAATCCCGCATTATGGCGAAAACCGCGATAACAACCAATACTCATCAATTGTTTAATATCCCTCTGAATTACTCTCGTTAATTCCAAATCAACTAAATAATTTTGACTTATTATTTTGATAATTCGGTCAATTTGATACTTAGTTAACTTATTAACTTTAATGTTATCATTAAAACCTAATTGAGCACACACTTGAATTGCTTTTCTAGGGCCAAGTCCAAAGATTCGAGTTAAAGCAATTTCTACTTGTTCATTCGGCACTAAATTAGTTCCTAAAATATATGACATGATTTATTTTTTTTTTCCTTGTTTTTTATGTAGAATTTCGTTTCGATATTGTATACCTTTTCCTTTATAAACTTCAGGAGGTTTACAACTTTTGATGCTGGCAGCAAATTGAGTTACTTTTTGATGATCTATTCCGGTACGACAAATGATATTGGGCTTGAAGCAAAAAACGCGAACTGCAGACGTGACTTGGAGTCGAATCTCATGACTAAAGCCTAATTTTGGATATAAAATAGAGCCTTGTGGATTAGTACTGGCTTTGTACCCAACTCCAATTATTTCCAAAAAACAAAATAATTTGGCTTCCATAAACTTGACTTAATTTTTTTTTATAAACTTGGCATAGAATCTCGCCATCGGTTTTTCGTACTTCACGATCCCGTATCAAAGCCCACTTTGAAGTGGATAAGATTCTTTATTATACTAAGCCCTAAACGAGTTGTTGATGAAGAAATTAGAGACTTCGGTTCAGAGATTTTTTTCATTTTTTTGGAATAAATTTAATCAAAAAAATGACATTTTAAAAAGATTCTCAACCTTCTGTTTGCTTTCCTACAGAATCTGTTAATAGAAAACTTGCATTGCACAAAATCGTAAGAAAATCCCGATAAAGACACAAAACGGAAACACCAGAGACATCTTGATGCTGACAAAAGCAAGCGTTTTATTCTCTCGTTTCTCTTTTCGAATAATCGGAATAGGTAGGTCCTCAGAACTATACGTGAAAGCTTCCGCTTCATACAGCTCAAGTTGATTCTCAGAGGTGCTATCGTCGGGCGTCCGCGGGCGCTCTCAAGGCATTTTTGGTTCATCCGCAAATCTAGTATTACTTCGCGTGATTTGCTGATGGCAAGTAGCATGCAAAGGTTATATGTTAAAAGCATCCCAGCCGCGACCTTTTGATTCAGGTGCAGATTCACCAGTTATCATCGTATAGTCACCCTCTTTATAGACTACACGCCAGTAATCGCACCTACGGTAGACTATGGAGATATTCTATTTATAAGTATTTTGCGGCGCTTCTAATAAGAGCTCTGGCCTTCACTTGGGTATAGGTTGAACTCTTATTTCATGGGATTTGACCATTACGCGTTTGAAAGTTCTTATGTTAAAAAAGCTCATTAAGGTGACGGAGGCGGTAGAATCTATTTTATTAGTAAACGCGGGCGGATAGATATTTTCTTGTACGCTCATTCAAGCACGCTGCACGAAACATGAGTTCCTTGCCTGCTTATTGCAGCGGATGAGATTTGCGCGTAACCTAATCAAAATCTTGTAGAATTCTAGCAATGGAGTTATTCCACGCCATCAACTCGCGCATTTTAGTACGCAAAGAGTAGCCACATGGTTAGGTAGGATTGTGATACAATAATGGTTTACGCCCGGCGAGATTTTCTTGAACTTAGGGCAAAGCCCGTGGTTTCAATATCCTCCATTTCAAAGGACCCTGCTTTCTATTCATTATTTTGGTCCTGACCTCTTTGGAAACAGAACCGCATTCTTCTTGTTATAATGGCAATTTTATAACTTCAGTCAGGAAGATCGAGGCAACCGTCCTCTACATAATTTTTTCCGTGGTTTAGCTTAGGAGGGGCTTTCGCGCATTCCAGTATAACCGCCTCGAGACTGCTAATTCATTAGGAGTGGGGCATGTTGCAACCTTATGGTAACAAGGCCCAGCAAGTACGTCTTGGGTTTAGGGCGCATACATAGCGCGGCACACCGGTCGAGTTCGTTCGGTATTCAGAAGCCAAAGAGCGCACAGCGCTGTAAAGGATGAAACCAAAAAACTACGAGCAAAAAAAAACTATTTCAAGCAAAAAAGAGTTTTTTTTGCTGCACCCTATGGGTACTCGCAAAGCTAACCTTTATTCCATTGACTACCAACACGATTTGTTCATGCCTATTAAAGAACCTTTAGATGCTAATTCACGAGAGACTATACGAGAAACGCGAAATAACTTATATACGGAACGGGGGCGACCTGTGAAAATACATCGGTTTCTTACTCGTGTTCTGGAACTATTCCTTGGCAACTTAGACGACTTTAAAAAATATTCATAACGTATTTGATTAGGGAGGTTTTTGTGTCGAGAAATAGCTTTACATTGCATTCGCTCTAATTCATATTTAGCCACAAGTAATCTACGTGTATGATCTCGTATAATTTGATTTGACATATGACTAAACCTCTTTTTGCAGAAAACCACTCCACAAAATGAAAGCCTCATCTTGTGTTTTGGCCGAAGTAACAATAGTTACATCAAACCCTTGAATATGTTCAAAAATCTCGAAATGATTTTGTATTTCCGGAAATAATCGTAACAACGGCGTTGGCATTGATAATCGAATGGAGCTTTTTTGTACTTTAACTGGGTAATCGTAAAAAGATATTATCGTAATAAGTTTTTCCAAGAAATTATACATGGTATGCCCCCGTAGAGTGCTCTGTGCTAGGTAAGTGACATATCCTGTGTCTTTTTTCGACTCTCGATTCAATAGAAATTTATTAAATCGAAACGACTTTCCTGCCGAATCTCTGCTTCGTGTCCGTATGAATTTTTGACCACAAACAATCTCCATAGCTAATTTTACATTTTTTATCAAATTAGAGGGTGCCTTTGGAACTATTATTATTTTACACAATCTAGGAACTTCCATAATGTTGCCATAATTCAATTTTAACAACAAATCTTGACGTAATAAATTTTCGTAATGAAAACGGAGTCTATTTGGAGTGAACATAAGTTGGCTGCTTTTTTTTTTATTTCAGGTGGAAACGAATATAAGCACTGTCCCCTATCTGATTCAGAAATAGCGGGCTGTTATGCCTTCCTTTTACATGATAAGAAGAGAAGCGTAGGAGGACGTAGTAGCAAGCTCTTGATTAGCTTTGCGCCCCGAGGAAGCGAAAAAAATGGTTTTTAACTTTTCGCAGCAAATATTTTAGCCCGGAAGCCTTAGCGCTTCACTCGGGGGTCTTCGACCTCAACGCCATGCGCTTTATTATATTCAGAAACGAGAAAAGTGCTGTGTGGAACAAAACTCCGCATTGGGGTCAAAGACCATGAATTATTTATAATAATAAATTTTTTACTCGTTTTACGGTCTCAACATTTCTATCGTCTCGACCGCTTGTTCGTTTTCAGGCCCATAGAGGCCATAAGTTTACAAAGATTCCTGGTCTTTACCCACTTTCTTCGCTTTGCCCTGCGCCTTTCGGCTTCGTTCTTTATCCATTAACTAATTAAAACCATTGAACAAACTTGGTTGACAAACATAGTTTATGCGCCGCTAATGTGGCAGCTTGTTGCGCATTTGACAAACTCACACCATCCATTTCAAATAAGATTTGTCCTTCTACCACACGAGCAATCCAACCTGTAGAATTCCCTTTTCCTTTTCCCATTCTGACTTCGGTGGGTTTACTAGTAATAGGAATATCTGCGAAAACTCTTACCCATATTTGACCATTTCTTCGAAATTCTCTGCTTATAGCACGACGCGCTGCTTCAATTGCTTGATATGAGATACGACCAGCTTCACAACTTTTCATGCCATATTTTCCGAAACAAAGTTGTGTACCGTCTGCTTTGCAACCCTTAAATCTGCCTTTTTGATATTTACGAAATTTTGTACGTTTTGGATATAGCACAACTTGTCCCTTTTTTTGTGTTAAAAATATGAAACCCACACTTTGACACCTAAAATCCCATAAGGAGTAGATGCTTGTGCTTTCGCATAATCGATTTGATTGGAAAATACATGTAAAGAGGTTTCACCGTACTTTTTGCATTCAGTTTTAGCTATTTCTGCGCCATTTAATCGGCCTGAACAACAAATACGGATTCCTTTAACATATTGGCATTTTTCAATCTCTTGAAATGTAGATTTACAAATTTGTCGAAATGATTTTTTTTGTTCCAGTTTCCAAGATATTTCTTGAGCAATTAGAGAAGCACTTTGATAAACAGAAGCTATTTTGACTGGCCTAATTAAGGTATTAGTTTTTGTTTGATTAGATAAAAAAAATTGCATTTTTTTCCAATAATAATAACGACTGAACAAAGAGTGAACTTTCCTCCATTCAGCATCTCTTGAAATGAAGGGAGCACCAAAATCCGATATAGACCAGGGTTGCCGAATCAGCTCTGTATTTTTCATCATGTAATTATCAGCTAATGGCACGCCTTGCTCGCGATGGATTCGAAAACGAAGCCTTAAAAGGCTCTGTTTGCGCAAGCAGTGGAGGGCATTTTGGTGTGGGAACGTTAGTGCCCGGACAAAGCTGGGGAGCGCCGTGCGCAAAGCTAAAAGCTCTTCCGCGCTACGCATCTCCGTCCTTCCGGAATTAATATCTTCAGAGAAGAGCCAAACTGAATAAGCCGTTTGGATGTTCGGAGAAATTTCGGGTCTATTTTTTCTCGCAAAGCCCACTTCATTCGCCAAGCGGATGAAGTGGGTAGAACCCCGTAAGGCTTCCACATAGGAGCCTTGCGCGGTTTTGTCCATATAGGTTAAGCCTTCTTTTTTCGAACAAATGCGTTTATTTGACAGAATAGAACGCATTCTTTTTTTCAAGCTGTCCTCTTTTTCTTCTGTTCCCTTCGTAATATATTTTTTAATTATGCTCCGTGCCGCCAAATTGGAAACTATGTTAACAATAGGATCAAATTGAATTCGGTTCTTTGAATAAAAGAAGTATTGCATGACCAAATGATTTAGAGGAGCACGCACAGCCGCGAAAAGGGTCTGTGGAAATACATCGCTAATTTGACGCAGAGAGCCGAAACAAGAAAACGCATAGCTTTTTTCTGACATTTTTCTGTCATCATTCTCCAAAAGGGCATCGTTCCTCAAAGAAGTAGAGTTTTTGGAGGCCATCCAACCGCTGATCCGAAGTAATTGATCGATTCCGTGCATCGATGGTAACCTATCATCGTATCCATAGCGCCGAATCTTGACTTCGTTTTGCTGTATCTTCGTAGCGTCGTCAATACGCCTAATCAGCTTGACCGATTGTATTGCCCCAAGGCCTGTGTGTCTCGATCGGCTAAGTCGATCCAAAAAAAATACGTGAATGAATGTCCTTTTGGGAAAATGATGAATAATAAACTTACCGAGACGAAAGCCAAACGTTTTTCCCGTAGGTGGACGTATTAAATCAAAGTAATCTCTAAAATTTACATCTTGATACAACAATTTTCCATAATAATAATCACTAAACCAACTTGAATCTGAACTACGATTCAGATTCAGTCTGACTGAAATCGGATTTATTTTTTGCGCCATAGTTCACTATCGTACCTTTTTTTTTTGTCCTATTTTCGTTCTCGAGGGTGAAGCTCTCCTCCCAGAGGAAGAAGGTTTCCGTGTAGAAGCAAACTCTCCAAATTTATGACCAACCATTTCTTCAGTAATTTTCAAACCAACAGAACCTTTTCCGTTATAAATTTGTGCATAGCAACCGACAAATTGAGGCAGAATACAAGATCTACGTGACCAAATTTTCCATCTGATCTTTTTTTGCTTGAACAAGCAAGCATCCACAAAAGGGCCTTTCCATACAGATCGTGTCATAAACTAATTTCTGCGTTTTCTTACTACTGTTCTAAATCCACCTTTGGCGGGCTTTCCCCAAGGTGATACCGAAGGTCTACCTCCTTTTGTGCGTCCTTCACCTCCTCCATGAGGATGATCCACCGGATTCATAGCAACACCCCGAACAATGGGACGTCTGCCTAACCATCGGCTTTGTCCTGCCTTGTCAAGCTTACGTTTACCATGATGAAGATTGGACACTATACCGACAGTAGCTCGGCATCGGGAATCTATGAGTTTGTCAACACCCGAAGGCAATCGCACAATACATTGTGGTGTATTTTCGAATTTCTTGATTATTTGAGCAAAGGTCCCTGCAGCTCGAATCAACTTTGCGCCTTGACCCGGATTCCATTCAATATTATGTATCCATGTGCCTATAGGTATATGAGCCAATGATACGCAATTTCCTACCATTTGATAATAGGAATCAAGTATGTTTTTATTCTCACTTGAAGCGTAGTCCCCCCCAGGGCGTAACCAAGAAGCAGCCTGACTACGCTGCACGGGCTCTTCCACCCTGAGGGACCTTTGGCCTTCATTTGTTAGGTGAACAAAGTGGTTTCGGAACCGAAGGTCGTTATGGGCTAGCAAATTATGGGAAGATTTATGTTGATCGAACGAAGTCGAAGGTTTAGACCAATCACAATTCATTACCGTCTTGCCAGCTTCTAACTGATCACTAGCTAATATATAAGTGAAAGGTGCACGATCTACTTTGCCCGCCTCAACCATTGGTCCTTTTCCGCTATGCCCAGGTTCGAAAGAAAAAAATATATTGGTTCTCCAAGAAAGCGCTTTGCGTTCGATTCTTTGCACCCCGCTATGCGTCTTCCATCTTCCGCCCTCATTTTCAGAAAACGTATCATGTCCTCCAAAGTTTTTCATTCGCGAAGCAAAGAAAGCGGGCTTTGACCCGGCTGAGGCTATCCTAGGTAAATCGAGAAAGCTACCGAAAGGCCCTAAAATTGCAGCCTCTCTCTTTGTCTCTGGAGAGAAAAGGGCAGAGAAAAAAACGTAATTTCTTCTCTGGGCTTTCCTGGACGAGGAAGAAGACGAAAATAAGAGGCCGAAAAAAAAAAGATTTTTTTCTCTCCGACCAAGAAAACGCTTGGCGTTTTCTTCTGTTTGACTATTGGCTGCCTCTGCTTGTCTCATTGCTCCGAGCCATCGTACTAAAGCAATCCAAGAAGAACGATTAGGATCATAGTCGATTCTTTGTACAAGGCCAATAGACGAAGTGCTCCGTTGAAAATCCATTTTCCGATGCAATCGCTTCGATCCACCTCCTCGATGAAAAACAGTAATACGCCCTGATGAATTTCTGCCAGCAGACTTTTTTTTTAAACGAAAAGTTAATTGTTTTAGTGTCATGGTGTATTTGCCTTTTTTATTCGTATTAATGTCTCATCTACGATGATTGACCGCCTGCAGCAAGGTTTGCTATCATCTTATAATAAGATGGATTAAACTGCGAATAGATCCTAGAGTTGCTGCGCCCTTCTCGCGCTTTTCTTCAACCTTTCCTATGTATTCTCATTTCAGATTGTTTTCTGTATATAAGATCTTTTCTTTAAGCGATTCGATCTTGTGTGTGTCAAGTAGGTGCTCTAGGTTTGCATTCTCAAAAGATTTAATAACGATGCATTTTAGTTAGTCGTTACATAATGAAATTAGTGCTTTTTTTATGGCATTACGTAGGAATGCCATAAGCCTGATGGGCCGCGGGCGCTTTCATCGTTCCACCCGGCCCTGTCATTCGCTATGCCAAGGGTAAAGCAGACAGCAGAATGAAATCTATATAGATTTTTTTTTACTGCGCTCTGTGACCTTTGCAAGCTTATTTTCTCTACTTATTAGAGGGGCATAGAGAAGAAAAGCGCCAAGGCACCCTCTGCCTCTGTGCTCCTCGTTCGCGAAACGAACAGAAAAGTGCGTAGCTCCGGGAAAGAAAAGCCTTAAAATAGCGCATTCCGTAGCAATTCGCTATGTATATACTTCTCTGCACGCTATGTTGATGAGTCATCATAGATGATTCAGCGACGTTTCGAGTTTCGCGAAAAAAATCTTTTTTGGCTCGAGAAAGGTAGGGCCCTTCCTACCTGTGAAATAGTAATTCTATCTATCTACCTCTCCAAAAACAATATCTTGAGTACCAATTATGGTAACAACATCTGATAGCATGTGATGTTTGGACATAAAATCAAGCCCTTGTAGATGAGCAAAACCAGGTGCTCTTATTTTACAACGATAAGGACGATTGGTTCCATTACTGACTAAAAACACACCAAATTCTCCCTTAGGTGCCTCTACTGCAGTATAGGTAGAAGAAGCTGGTACAGAAAAACCTTCTGTATAAAGTTTGAAATGATGAATTAAAGATTCCATGGATTGTTTCATTTGAGATCGTGAAGGGGGACATAGCTTACGATCATCCGCTTTAATCATGCCACTAGGCATTTGATTAAGACATTGCATAATGATTCGAATACTTTGTCGCATCTCTTCGATACGAATACAATAACGGTCATAACGATCTCCTCTGGTACCTACGGGTACATCGAAAATCAATTGGTTATACACATCGTAAGGTGCTGATTTTCGCAAATCCCAGCATACTCCTGAGCCTCTTAACATTACACCACTGAATCCCCAATCCAAAGCTTGCTGTGCGGTAACAGTACCAATATCAACTAATCGTTGTTTCCAGATACGATTGTTGGTTAACATTTCTTCTATTTCATCAATACGAGAAGCAAATTGTTGTGTAAATAGAAAAATATCTTCACTTAAGCCCAAAGGCATGTCTTGTGCAACTCCGCCTGGTCGTATGTAACTGGCATGCATCCTGGCTCCTGAAACTCTTTCATAGAATTCTAAAAGTTTTTCTCGCTCTTCAAAGGCCCACAGGAACGGAGTTAATGCCCCCACATCCATAGCATGAGTAGTTAAAGCAAGTAAATGATTTAAAATTCGAGTTATTTCGCGAAATAACACTCGTATATACTGAGCTCGTAATGGTACCTCACAATTACAAAGTTTCTCTACAGCTAAAGAATAAGCATGTTCTTGGGCCATCATAGAAACATAAATAGAGTCAGAATTTAATTGATGCCAGCTATGCCGCACACATTCACTCGCATCACATAATAAAGTGCTCCCCGAACCGTGTGAGATGGTCACCCATCACACGGCTCTCTAACTTGAGTTACCCTTAGATTTTAGATAAGCAAACCAGGAGCGCAGCGTCATAATGGTTGAGTTTCGACTTCAGAAGTATTTTCGCCTCTGGGTGATGAAGCTCTGGTTCGAATAAAGCGTCTGCCTGGTTTATGCGCTAGCGAACGAACCAAATATTAACGAACTTCCTTCGTTTCTTAAAAGTTGCGCATTCTGGCTTAATTTCTAAAGAGTATGGAGTAGGCTGGTCTTCTCCGAACTGCTCAAGTGCGCGGCGTCAGTCTGCCGACTTAGGCTCCTTTCCTTCCGCTTTCCAGCAGCACTTCCTTTCTTCGTTTACATGGTTCTCGAAGCAAAGGCTGGGGCAGGTACTACGAGCCCTCTGTCCCACGCATCTCTATCTAGAAAAATGTATGGTTCACCGGTTCCACCGAATGCTCCTATCTTTTCACAAGATCGTATGAGTGTGTAGTTATGCTTCAGATGCTTTGCTATATTCATATTGAATCGTAGTTTCTGTTTCTATCTCTGGTGTACTCGCCTCAGATCTTCGACACACGAAGAAAGACGTTGTAGGAGGAGGCTGCACTCAGAAAACTGAAAGCCAGCAAAAAAAAATATTTTGCCTTACTTTGTTATCTTGCCAAGGGAAGCTTATTTTCCTTCTAGCCTAGCGCGCCCAGGTGATCATTCCGCTGGCATCTCTCATTCATGATACTTTCCATTTGACTGACACTCAAGGATGCAGTTGAAGATACGGCCAAGGGTTGGCTATTCCCAGTTATCTCCTTTTACGACATGCTGTCGTCGTCGCCATATTCTATATGTCGATTAGTCGTATCTGTTTTGCCGCGGGTTTCTGCAGCACCTCCATTCTGGAGGAGTTCATTCGATGACTTCGCGGTCGCCCTCTAAACGATCAAAATAAGGTAAAGCTTGAAGATAAGTTTTATACTCGATTAATTTTTCTGTGCCTCTAGTCGGGTAGGCGCCGATCTTTCGGCCGGAACCCCCCTAAGAACCGTACGTGCAAGTCTCCTCGCATACGGCTCGCGCCATTTATTACAGGTGGCCCGAGATTCAATAAAGAAGGTCTGAAGCCTGCAAAAAAAAATAGATATATATGCTATGCTCTGCAGCCGTTTTGGTAGCTTGGAAATGTGCATGCGCAAATTTGAGACTGCTTGTTTCCCTAGTTCATGGAATTCCATGAAGTTTAGGCAGCGCCATCTGTCGTATCCAACACCCGCAGTCTTGCCCCGCGTTTCAACTACAGTGGGGTCCTACGAGCTACCTATTTTTCCCTTTTCTTCCAGCCCTGATTCGAACCTTTCCACTTCCGTTAAATGACCCGGCCTCCCTGGCTTGACCTTCCGGTTATGCTCTTGCAGCTCTACCGGTTCCTCCCCCGGTTTCCTCGTTGCTAGAATCTTTCCGTATGCTTTTGACGCAAGCTTTATCCTTCACGACTCGTGCCTTTGCTAGATAGTATTTGCCAGTAGTGCCGTCCTACCCGACCTATAATATAAGGTTCTGGCTCGTACCTTGTGGTTAGCCTACCCATTGTAAGGACAATAAATTGGCGGTTGAAATGGGACCTTAGGCCGGTTACACGTTCCGCTGTGCCGAGATGCGGAGGGGCTGGTCGTGATAATCACCCCGTAGGAATACGCGTGCGCCCTTGACGGGCACTCCAGGACCCGCCGACGCGTTCTCGTTTCCAAGAAAGCCCAGTGGTGAGTCAACCACAGTGGTGGTATTGACATACCCCTATTCATCTCTGTCGAGACCTCTAGTGTGGATAACGAGGCCACCTTCACGACCTTCTCCCCCCTTTCCCCTGAGCGATTTGCCTCACTTGAGTTGCCCAACAAAACGCCTTTTGCCCGGTGCTTATGACGCGGGAGTTGCCTCCACGCGCCACCCGTGGTGGGGAACGAGCAGGACATAGCTAGCGGCATAGGATATGCCGACTCGGCGTCAGCGGCTTCATGCCGCACTGAAGTAATCCAATATGCGGTTCCGCGCGTTCTACAACTTCTCCATTCATTTCCAATACTAATCGTAAAACACCATGAGCAGCAGGATGTTGAGGTCCAAAATTCAAAGTAAAATTTTTGATTTGTTTGGTTTTAGCCATATTTAATCATTTTTCTTTTTACAGAGCCTACAACCGGACTTGAACCGGAGACCTTTCCCTTACCATGGGAATGCTCTACCATCTGAGCTACGCAGGCCAATATATAGCCACTGTTTGTATTATGGTAGAAAAATACCGTAATTGTTGCTGGCTTAATTTCTGTTTCTCGGCTCGGCTGCTTCGCAGCCTGAAGGCCCGTGAAACCGAAACATCGTCGCTTTGCGAGGCAGGACACCGGGAGAGGAAATCCGGGGGCACTGCTGCCCGCGGCATGCATTAGGGCGCCAACTCTCTACCCGAGCATAGAGCACAGCCAACTATTTATCTTGCCAGCGTTAGAAGAACGCTACGTGTCCTCCATCTTTACCCTCAACACGTTTTATTACAAATTATTCCGTTTGGTTTCCAGATTCTTTTCTCCAAAGTCAAGTTAAAGTGCAAAGCATAACGAGATCTCCTGCAGCTAGTAGAGAGCGTAATTCATCCAAGCACCTATACTGCTTTTCTACAATATATCACTTGTTTATTTGGAGACGATCGGAGTTGAACCGACAGCTTCATGCTTGCAAAACATGCGCTCTACCAATTGAACTACGTCCCCTACGGAGAAAATGGGATTTGAACTCAGGATACAGTATTGTTGTATTTGTCAGGATGGGCGGGCCCTCTCATGCTTTTCTCCTCCAGTTAGAACTACACGTGCTGCGCTTTGCGCCCACATACGACTTACGCAACCTATTAACCATGTTAACCCGCAAAAGGAATGTTTGATTCATTGGCTACTGGAAGATGTCCTATGTATATTGTGAGAAGTGTTGTGTAAGAAGCCTTCGGCCCTGCGGTCTATTCGACACTCTTCCAAGCTTATGCCTACTTGCTTTGCCAGGGTATCTCATTCTCATTATCAGATGTCCTTCCTTCAATGGGAACTGCTATATTGAATGGCGCCATTAAGGGCGGAGCAAATAAGGCGCAGTAAATCTTTCTATCCCATCATAAGAGAGCTTCGCCCTTTTCACCGCCGGCTTCCCGCTATAATCGAACAACTCGGGGCGCCAATCTACTCCTTACCTTAACCTAGGATATTCTCTATATAAAATTCTATATAGAAAATTTTTCGGTTCCGCTAACACCGATTAAGATCTTAGAGTCTTTTTGACAAGGTCTTTGTATTAGTTCCTTGCACTATTCATCCGCATAGCATAATTTTTTTTTCCAATCTCTTTACTCTAGCATTAGCTCAGTATGTAATCTTAACCATTATTACATTATCCCTAAAGTTTCACACCTCGAGATTACTTTTGACGCGGGTAGGATAAGGGCTACGCCCTGTAAAATTGAATCATATTATATCGCATGCTTTTCATATTATATCGCATGCGATATAATTGGTTATATTTCAATAAAAAAAAAAGATTTTAACTGATTCAGTTACCAGTTCATAAAGAGAGATATATCTCTCTTTATGAACTGATTTTATAATAATTCATTTTTGAATCAAAAAATTACCGGGAAAAACGGGATTTGAACCCGCGACTTCTGGCGTGACAGACCAGCACTCTAACCAACTAAGCTATTTTCCCAAACATAATGAATCATCGTAGATGATTCATCGGAATCTTTCCATTCTACTGGCTATATACGTTAGTAGAAACCCGGAAGTATCATTCAAGCGAAGCCACGAGTCTAATGGCTGCGCGGCTCTCTGCTTTGCACCGAAAGGCACTTTTTCGCGATCAGTTGACCTGTGGCCTCGCATGCGTCAAGCCGATTACGCAGTAATGGCCAATAAGGCCGAAGCGCTTCGGCCTCTACCCGCTATGCTAGTGGAGCCGTATGGAACCAGGGCACCTTTTAAATGTCCACAGTAAAAAAAAATATATATATTTTTTTTCTCATGACCATCTTATAGTCCAGATTGTACCATAAACTAAGAAAACGCTATGCGTTTTCTGCTTTAGTTGGCCCAACGAAAAGCAAAGCAAAAAAAGCGATAATATATATTACCGCTTTTTTGCTCTGGTTTGCCACTTTCTTATGTTCTCCTTAACCGTGTCATTCTCTTCCGAAAAGAATAAGCTCTCATTCGCCGTGCGAATAAAGCGGGCTTGCTTTTTTCCCTTTTTTCTATCATCGTGGTTTTATTATCATCAATTAAATTAGTAAATTTATTCATACGCTAGATTCAATTTGGAATCATGGATAATGAAAACCCTTGGGTAATAACGGACTTGAACCGCTGACTCTCTCGGTGTAAACGAGGCGCTCTACCAACTGAGCTAATTACCCTAATATGCTAAATAATCAATTAAAAAAGAACACATCATGATTAGTTTATTTTTTCTTAAAGGTGTTCATTTTTTACCAATTGCTTGACGCTTTACTTTATTGCACATCACTCAAATTGATCTTTCACAGCTACGCCACCGAAGTGGTTTCTCTAGCCTATTGGTTAAAGTGAAGCGGATAAAGGGCCGGACCCGAAAGTAGGAGCGTAAGGCTTGAAGATAAAAAGCATAGCAAAAAAATATTTCTTTTTTTTCTCTCTATTACCACTTGTTTATTATATAGCATAGAGCATCGACAAAAGGTAGGTTGCGCTAATCTCTTTATTGATTGTATATAATTGAGTATACTATGTAATTAATATATAATGTCTTTTTTTTTTCATTTTGTTAAAAAGAGCGCGGGGGAAGCGAAGCATATTATTCAGAAGCTCTTCAGCGAGGGGAAAAAGTAGGAAAACTACCTTCACCTTTCATTCGTTGTGCGAACCCTCCCAGCCGCTTTTTCAGGCTTCCCCCATCGCAAAAAGATCTATTCTATTATTTTTAGGCATTCACTGTACGGGAACAGACAGTCATTGTTCCGCGAAACGCTTTAATATTTGCCACCCGATAGGGTAAAAATATTAAACTACCAGACAGGACAGGGAGAATCAAACGCACGAAAACAAACTAATTTGGCAGCGCCCTGCTCGATTCGTTTGACGTCCCACCATCCTTTCAGTCAATTTCATCCGAGAGCCGGTGCGGCCTCACGGGCTCTCTTGCCGTGGGCTGCACTTTGTTGGCTACGCCAACAAAGGCTCTGAGAGCTCAATAAAGTTAATGAATGACTTATTATGCCTACTTATCGAGGTTTATCCCATTTTGTTTACGCGGCAATGGAAGGAATGCTAAAAGCTTGCAAAACGATAAAAGCAAAAAAACTGTTTTTTTGCTTTTATCGTTTTTTGGCTCGGAAATTGCCGGGTTACTCCCAATCTAAAGCGCCCTTCTTCCATTCGTATAAAAATCCAATCGTCAAAATCGATAAAAATACTATCATAGACCAAAATCCAAACAAACCAATTTTGTTAAGAGAAACTGCCCAAGGAAATAAAAAGGTGACTTCCGGATCGAATATAATGAATAGAATAGAAACGAGATAAAATCGTATATCGAAACGACTTCTGGCATCATCGAAAGGATCAAAACCGCATTCGTAAGCTGACAATTTCTCCGGATAAGCCGAATTAGAAGAAGAAGCAAATAGAAAGGAAACACCGATTAGGATCAAAGAAAATAGCAAACTTATTACTAGATAGACACAAATAGGTGCAAATTCCATAAACCAAGAACCACTTTTTTTTCTAGGAGAATAGTTCCAATGGTAGAACAATGGTCTCCAAAACCACAGGTTAAGGGTTCGAATCCCTTTTCTCCTGATTACACCAGCTAGAATTTGGTGAAGGGCGAAGCAATCATCGAAAATGATTGATTCATTTTAGAAGAAAGAAAAGACTGATGCAAACATCTATCTAGGCGCGGGCCCAGATAGTGGGCGCAAAGCGCAGCATTACGACAATACATAGTTAATCTGGGTCATCCAGTTAAAAACCAAATAGTGGGCAAAGATGACGCATACGTAGATAATATCAATAGTACAAATACAAAGGCGTAAAGCCCTTTTCCTTTTTCCTACTAATAGTACATTAGAAGAAGAAGCGTTCTATATATTCAATTTTGTTAATGTCTTGTTGCGTTTTTGTTTTCTTTAAATCTACATGTTGTTAATGTGGGGATGGAGGGTTTTCGAGCTCCGCCCGTATGACGAAGCCCTACTAAGGGCGTAGCCAGAGGGCGGAAGAAAAAAAATTGGCTGCGCCCTGGCCGCTTTCACCCTCCACCCAGAAGCACGGAAACAAAACCTGCGGCCTGAAAATTTTTTTCTAGTTTCATTTTTTTAAACTGAATGAGTTGCTAAGAAGCTCTGTGTAAATTTTTGACAAAAGGTAGCCAGTTGACTATCAATCTGCTCAGTAATGTTTTTCTGTTGTACGATAGCAGAAAGTATATCTGAGTCTATAGACTTCAAAAGCTCATGTTCATATTGATTGATGCTCGAAATAGGAATTTGATCTAAATAACCTTTGACAGCTGCATAAATAACAACTATTTGTTTTTCAATAGGAATTGGGCTATATTGTGGTTGTTTAAGAACCTCTGTTAGCCTCGCCCCACGATTTAATAGATACTGAGTAGCCGCATCAAGGTCTGAACCGAATTGAGCAAAAGCGGCTACTTCACGATATTGCGCTAATTCTAGTTTCAAGCTACCGCATACCTGTTTCATAGCTTTTAACTGAGCCGCAGAACCTCGAGAGTAGGGTTCGCACCCATCTCTAGGCGCTAGCATAGGATATAGAACCCGGCTCCCTCTCAAAGAACCGCGCGCGATAGTCGCCTATCACACGGCTCCCTTCTCCTGAAACCTGTCACTTATAGACGGGGACAATCAAATCATCAATATTTTGTCCGTGTGTAGTTTTTTAGAATGTTAAGCACACAAAGGGATTTGCTTCCCATTAAATGCTGGTTCATTATCCCGGAACTGTGCGGCATAACTCTCTTCCCTATCGGTCTTCTAGCCTTTGCTTAAGTCTTGTGGTGTGAGCTTAAAGGCCGCCTTGATGGCCGTTTGTAATATCGGGTCTCTGGCGCTGATCATCGTAAGCGGTCTTGTCTTCCCGGGTTTTGTTGATTTTGGGATGTTTACTCGTTTTGCGGGGTATTTCCCCGTGCGCAGTTGTTCTGCGATGTGCCCGAATCATCTTTGATCAACGCGGATAAGAAGTGGATTTCCTCCCTGGAAGCATCATTCTTTTCGTTATCCCCTCCTTTTTTATGAATCTAGATTTGATGCGTTGGTACGATGCTATGAGCGCATGTGGGTCCGTTATTATGTTGATGATTTTCTGATTCTGTCGACGTTAAGTTCCAGTTCTCGAATTCGATCGGCTGCAGCCTCAACTCGGGCAGGAGAAGCAGGACTTTCCTAATTCTCAGTTCTATCCATCGCCGAACCAACGAGGTTCCCCCCTCGTAAGTTTTTGTGGTGGTTCCACCGGGACCGTACGAATCGCGGCCTTTCCTCATGAATAGGTCCGGATTCCCATCGGGAGTTCCCTCTAGGTATTTAACGATTTGTAGAGCCTTGGTTGACTCGTTCATCGCCGTGGAGTTCGTGTGTTTTCCGACGCAGGGTTCCCCTTTTCCTTCTCGTGTAGTGGAAGTACTCATGCTGCAGACGGCACATATCCCAAGTTCACGCAGGTAGAATCCTGGGTGTCTTCCCTCTGAGAGTAGGGCGACCATCATCGAGGTTTGTTTTCCTGAACTTCCGATAGTTAGTTTCTGACTTACCGGCTTTCGACTCAGTTATAATCGAGTAAGGCAGATTACGCGCTGAGGGATCCTACGCAGAGCTTTCCAACTCCAGCGATCCCATGTGAATCTCACCCCGCTCACACGACTTACAGATAATCCTACATTAATAGCAGGTCGAATTCCACGATAAAAAAGTTCTGTTTCCAAAAAGATTTGTCCATCTGTGATGGGAATAACATTGGTCGGAATATAAGCAGATACATCTCCAGCTTGTGTTTCAATTACAGGTAATGCAGTCAAGCTACCTGCACCAGTTTGGTCTGACATTTTAGCGGCTCTTTCTGATAGACGAGAATGTAAATAAAAAACATCTCCAGGGAACGCCTCACGACCTGGTGGTCGACGTAATAATAATGACATTTGTCGATATGCCACTGATTGCTTTGAAAGGTCATCATAAATGATTAATGCGTGCATTCCATTATCTCGAAAATACTCTCCCATAGCGCAACCTGAATATGGTGCCAGGAATTGCAGAGGAGCAGGATCCGAAGCAGTAGCTGCTACAATAATGCAATATTCTAAAGCACCCGCTTCTGAAAGAATCTTAACTAATTGTGCCACGGTTGAACGTTTCTGTCCAATCGCTACATACACACAATACAATTTTTCACTATCCGAGGTGCCCTGTGTGTTGATTTGCTTCTGGTTCAATATGGTATCAATAGCGATAGCAGTTTTTCCAGTTTGTCTGTCTCCTATTATAAGTTCTCGTTGACCACGACCTATAGGAACCAGGCTATCTACTGCTTTTAATCCTGTTTGCATGGGTTCGTGCACAGATTTACGTGCAATAATCCCGGGAGCTTTAACTTCTACACGCTTTCGTTCTGCAGTGCTTAAAGCACCTTTTCCATCAATAGGTACTCCTAAGGCATCAACCACACGACCTAACAAGGCCTTTCCTACAGGAACATCAACAATAGATCCAGTGCGCTTGACAATGTCTCCCTCTTTAATAGCAGTATCACTACCAAATATAACAATTCCTACATTCTCATTTTCTAGATTCAAAGCCATTCCTTTCACACCGCTGGCAAATTCAACCATTTCTCCAGCTTGAATCTTGTTTAATCCATAAACACGTGCAATTCCATCTCCAACTGATACCACTCGACCGATCTCATCCACTTGCAATTTGGTGTAGTAATTGGTAATTCTTTGTTCTAATAATGTAGATAGTTCTGCTCCAGCCAACTTATTTCCAGTTAATTTGTTCGTAAATTAATAAAACCTTCTACCAATAAATTAAATAATTCCACAATCTGAACCTTCAGATTGTGTCCAATTTATCATCTTAGATGATAGATCGGGACGGGAAGGGGAGAGGCATTCATTGGCCAAGCTCTTTCGAGCTAATAGAACATGAGGAAGAGGAGATGAAAGGCAAAATAGATAAAAAATTTTGGGGCATTTCTATATATTTTTTCTCATCCTTTTCTTTTTATTCTTCCCTCTTCTGTCAAGCCAATGAAGTAGCGGAGGCCCACTTTATTCTCTTGAATCCCCATCACCCGAGCGCGGCGTTTCCATAAAAGGTCAACACTCCCGCTGTTTTAGATCGAAAAGACCGAGTTTGGTTCAGACAGGCAAAGCGGATTATTCAGCATGCCGTAGAACTGAGCCGAGCATGCAATTACTACAAAATTGAATATTATTAAGATGGCTGTAAGCAAAAATTCTTTACTTTTTCTTTGATTTGTCACTACGCGAACTTTGTTCCCAAGGACTAGCAAAATCAAAATAGCGAAATTCTTGAGTCATCTCAATAGGTTCAGAAACCACACGTTTCTCTGAATCATCATAACGTACTTCCACATATCCACTTAAAGGAAAGTCTTTTCGTAATGGATGACCCTCAAAACCATAATCTGTTAATATACGGCGTAAATCGGGATGATTAGAAAAATAAACACCGAACATATCCCAAACTTCTCGCTCCCACCAGCCGGCTGACGGAAATATATTGACTGCCGAACAAATTGGAGTTATTTCGTCCACACTGGTTTGTACACGAATGCGTGAGTTATATTGAATACATAGAGTCAAAAATTCCATCGCAGAGCCGCAGTTTCCCTATGCATTCTCTCAATATAATAAAGTGCTCTCCGAACCGTGCGAGATAGTTACCCATCACACGGCTCTCCAACTCAAGTTCAACCAAGGTTGTTTGTAATCATATGGCTCTAAGCGTGGGCTTTCCCGGCGAAATAATCTATTTTCTACGTACATGGAGCATCCGTGGCCTTGCATTATAGCAGAAACTAGCAGCATATATGGCTTCCAGAGGTGGTGCGCCCTCGTATTGCTTATCGTGGTAATTTTTGTAAGCGAATGAGTTATGCAATTCGAGCGGGCTTTGCCTTTCTTAGCCGCGGTGTAGAATTTGTATATGGTTTGGCCGATGAAATACGTAGTATGTAGCTTAAGCGCGGTGCGTTATACATTGGTTTTTAGAGTTTGCCAGATGCTACTAATTGACAGGGCAGAGTAGAATGGAGGTTAACGCGCACTACTGAATAGCTTTAAAGATACTGAAAGTGAGCAAAACAGGGTTTCGGGTTACTTCATTTATCATAAAACCGCCAGACGGTTTATCATTTTACACATATTGACGAGTAAGCTAAGCCCACCAGATTGATGGATTCTATATATTATCTAATTGCCGCCGTATTGTCGTTAAAACTTGTAGGTATATTCTGAATTGCGACTAGTAAGATATCCAAGGAAAGAAATTTTATTAATTTTGGTTCAGGTTATTAGAGTCTTATCCAGGTCAAGCCTAGGCTAAAGCCGTACTTCAATAAATCATGTAACCAAGTCAAGTATCTTTTCTGCCAGAGCTCGTAGACCAATTACTCCAATAGTAAAATCATCTATGAAACGCACACTTGCGGATGGCCTAGACCGAGGTTTCCTACTGTTTCAATTATGGCTCTATGTATCGCAGTGTGGCCGAGGAAAGCTACATAAAAAAAGAAATTATTTGCTGCACGCTTTTAGCGTTTTTCGCTTTAGAATGGAATTCGGAGTGGATTACCTAGTCCTCCAGTGTTTATGGTACTTTGATCAAAGTGCCGCATATAGTAGTTTTCCTATAAGCACCATTCTCCGAACCTCGATTAGGTAAAAGCTTTTTCTAGGCGGTAATCCACAGATTGATACCCTTTATAAGCTGAAAAAGGCTTTCTGTCTGGAACTGCTCTTTATGACAATGTTTCCAAAAAACATGCAGACGATTAGAATATGTCGAAGCAGCAAAAAAATATATATTTTTTTTAACTGCTTAGTCTCATCCAAGCTCAATCTCGGTCCCTTCATGCTGCTCGAGTACGCAACGTACCCCCTCCTACTAGCCAGGGGGTACGTCGATTTAAGCTCCTTCCCCTCCGTCATACAGTGCCAGCGCTTTCCTTTCGCTCCCCAGCAGCACTTCCTTTCTTCGTTTACATGGTTCTCGAAGCAAAGGCTAGGGCAGGTACTACGAGCCCTCTGTCCCACGCATCTCTATCTAGAAAAATGTATGGTTCACCGGTTCCACCGAATGCTCGTAATCGGATGCTCTTGGGCATCTTCGCGCAGTGCGCTTCAGGTGCTCTAGATACCCTTAAGTGCTGTGCCTTTGAAGCTCTGCCCTTTACTTCAATTTTCATGAGCATAGCAAAAAGAAAAAAACGACTTTTGGGGATCTTGGTTCCTTTGTTGTCCTGGTACGATCGTCACTAAGCTCCGTCGTACGAAGAAGACGCTATGATACTTCATTCGAGTCTTGCCTAATGCGCCCGGGCTAATATCCCACCTACACCTCACGTTTACGAATGAAAAAAAAGAAATAAATTTTTTTCCCCGTTCAACTGCGTTTTAAAGACACGGTTGGGTATCGCCTATGGGTTGGCTATTCCCTGTGATCCCCTTTCACGACAGGCTATGTTCCCCATTGGAAGTTCGTCCTGTTGGGTGTCTCTAGCGGTATATCCGTCAAATAAGTCGTGCCCGTTTCGTTGCAGACTTCTACAACGTCTCATTCGTTTGGTACGAATGAGCACTTTATTCGGTTACTTCGCGGTCGCCCTTAGTAAATTATAAACTACTTCAAATCTTTGTTTTCGAGAAGGATAATCAACTCCACAAATATCGATTAAGACCTGAAAACGTGTATTGGTATGATATTTCAAAAACCATAATAATTGAAATAGGTAATCAGGATTGGTATAGAATATATTTTCATGTTTTGATTTTCGAAATTGATGTATCCATTTTGGTAAAGTAGCTATCAGAGATTTGAAAAACGATTGGTTATCCACAAATCGTCTCTTTTTTTCTAAGAAGTAAACACATTAGAACATGAGTTAAAGGGCGAAGCATATTTTAGTATTACAAAAGCGCGAAGCGTCTAAAAGCTGGGAGCTTTGCTGATCTTGGACACTTACTTTATTGATGTGATCTGGCAAAATTTACAAAGGGCGAAGCTTGCGCTTCTCAAGCCTTTACCTACTGCAGCCATTTAGAGAGCCACCTTTTCAATAACTTAATCAGCCAAGGACTCGCTCACAAAAGTCTTAGGCCCAAAGTTAGAATCTTTGTATAGCTTACATTAAAAAGCTTCGCCCTTGAACTTGCGGGGACAGGGAATAATGAAGAGATTATTAACTGAATAGAAAAATGCAAAATTGGGCGCAAAGCGCAGCACAGTGAATACGTTGCGTAGCATTTAGTCTCTAGTGCAAATGTTAAAATGTTCCAGAGTGTTCTGCTACGAATTCAACCGATTCGAGCTTGTAAACTTGGTAAACTTGATAAATCCGGAAAACATGAAGCAAAAAAAAATATATATTTTTTTAGAAATGGTTTTTCATAAAGCCGCAGTAGATTATTTACTTGCCCGCAATAAAGCGAGAAGAAAATCAAAATAAACAACCAACCAAACCCTAGATTGAAGTATAGAAGATCCTAGAAACGAATAGAGTAATTTATTTCTTTTCTTCTACGTGTTCTAGTGTATTTCGAGACTATGTTATGAAACTTTTTCATGACATCTCTTCCAAACCGTCAATCAAGTAGGATAGAAATATACGAAGAACTGAAATAGGCTGAAAAAACAGTCGCGGGATCCGTGAACTCTAAAGGGATTAAAGCCATCCACCAAGTGTAAAGCTCTAACCGATTCGTTATCAAGTAAAGCTCTCGACCAATAGCAGGAGATTTGCGCCGTGCTACTGCCAACCCATCCTGGCTGTCATGAGGAGCGAGCGATTACTCAGCCGGGAGAAGCTTCTTCGCTGAGCGGTAAACAGCACCGGCCCTCGAGCACGATGTTGGGCAGGACCGGTCGCCCGGGCCGGGCATTGCCGTACTTATTAAGCTTCGAGACGCCTCTATGACTTTCTTTTGCTATAGGCCGTCATTGCTGTAGAAGCTACAAAAGCCTTAATGACTGGAGTTCTAATACCAAAAACAACTTTTTTAATAGCCGCCGCCGTGCCAACATCATAATCATAACATAATATATAATGATAATTTCTCCAGAAAACTTAACGAAGTCAATTAAATTTTGCAATGTGCTAAATCATCAAATTTAATTGAAACAGTAAACGACAACTGTTCGGATGATTACGCGCTTGCTATAATAAGACTGGCGGAACGCAAAAAACGTCTATGCCCGGTATAAAAAAAAATTCTCAGTATAATAAATCTGCGCATGAAAGTAGCTAATTGATACGTTCTAGGCATAGACGTTTTTTGCGTCGTAGCTGGATCTGGTGTGGAATCGGCAAAATCTCAGCAGATTAATAAAGAAATAAACGAGACAGAATCGATGGGAAAGAGAAGACGGCGGCACGCCTGGGCCATCATACCCTCTTCTACTAGAACTTCTCTAGCCAGGGCGTGAGCTCCAATAAATTTAGTACAGAGATGCCGCAGCGCAAAACCTCTCCTTTTATCCCAATCTGTTTGTTAAAATCTCTCGTGAACTAGGAGCGGATAAACTTCGGCGAAGTCTCATAGGTCAAGAATCCTGGACAGAAACTTTGTTTGATCCGGAATTCTTGACCGACGCTGGATTCCTGAAATACCCGTTGTAATTGCTGGAGCAATCCCGGCAAGGATACTTGTCCAAATCCTCTAGAATTTTTTTCCGATTTTCACAAAGTGCAATGATAGGTTTGGAAAGTGGCGCAATTGAGAACACACCACTAATTAATGCAGAAATAATAGGTAAGAACCGGATACGGGGATTTAGTAATAAGACGGTTAATAAATTGATGGCTTTTCATTTCACAACATAAATTGAGTTCTTAAAAATATGGGAAAGCTTGCGAGGACTTAAGTCCTCGCAAACATTAGAATTTTGGATTAATCTAGCTTCTAATTCGCCGAGAATGGGCGTAATAGCAAAATAGAAGAAAAAACCAACTGAAGCAATTTGTCCAATAGTAACATATGGTGCTTCCACAGGTTGACATCCGATCCAGCCTAAAAGTAAGCAATCTGCCAGAAGCAACCAAAATAATTTTTGGTGAATTGGTCGAAAACTTGAACTACGTACATACGATGTATTAATAAACGGTAAAGCAAATAATGACACAAAAACTAGTCCTATGGCAGCTACACCCCCTAATTTGTTAGGTATACTTCGAAGAATCGCATAAACTGGTAAGAAATACCATTCTGGCACTATATGAGCCGGAGTTGACATGGGATTCGCGGGTATGTAGTTGTCGGGATGCCCCAAAACATTAGGTGCGTAGAAAATAAAGATAGAAAAAAAAATGGCAAAAGCTACCCAACCTACTAAATCTTTTACGTATATATAGGGATAAAAAGCTATTTTATCCACAGAAGAATTGATACCCAATGGATTATTAGAGCCATATTGATGTAATGCAGCAAGATGAATAATAGCAGCGGCAGCTATTATGAAAGGAAGTAAGTAATGAAGGCTAAAAAAACGATTTAAGGTAGCATTATCTACCGAGAAACCACCCCAAAGCCAAGTTACTATAGTGTCTCCTACCACAGGTATTGCACTAGCTAAGCTCGTAATGACTGTAGCTCCCCAAAAACTCATTTGCCTAAATTCCCCCAAACCATGTCTTTTCTACATTTTTTTCAGACTCTATGGATGAATGATGTCAGGCTCCACTGGTTGTTTTTCATTTCAGCATTTCATTCAGAATATCGAGCAGCGATTTGAAGTATTTTTTACTGGAATTAGCCCTGATACGAAATTTTTTCTGCAGTATTTTGGTGAAACTATCTGTATGAATAAGGCCCGCGCGCTCTTTGGTCTTATCATCCATAAGCCAATAGGCTAATGCTCCAAGAGTCGAATAGTCAATAATTTTCTTAGAAACTCCCTCAACTGCCAAAAAAAAAACAGGAACTAATTCAAACTAGCCGAGGTTTTGATTTGAAATCCTAGATACTGGCGGGCCTTCGGCCTTACTATTATTCGTTAAATTGAGTGTTACTCAAATATCCCCGGAGCAAGAATTGGAAGTAAACCCTATTAAAATATCCTGGATCTGTTATGGCAAAAGGTTACAAAGCTGCTTAAGTAAGGCTTCTGAATAGCACCTTAATATACGGCTTGAATAGATTATAAGAAGACTCCAATAGGCCTCCGGCCTTTATTTATTCATTCATTAGAGTGAAATAGACATGATTTTTTAGAGAGAAATGGGACTATATATTTACCTAGCCAAAGATCGATGATAGACTAGGCACCCCACGTGTAGTCTCTGAGGAAATCTCCATGCTATTTTTTCCAAGGCCGAAGACGCCTATTCTCGTGTAGCAAGAGTTTTCCTGCGGATTGTCTATGATGACATGCTAAGGATTTTTACTTAGAATTTGAACCCACACAAGACAGCAAGGCTAAAATTCTAGGGATCGCCACCAAAAATCGTCCATTTCGCGCCTTCCATGGGAGAAAAGTACCTTGGTAATAAAGAGTTTCCCGCATTTAGTGGGGTTTTTTTATCCTCCTATTAGTAGAAGGAGGGGCCAAATCGACCCCACGGTAGTACGTATCCTATAAAAGCTGTTATAATCATTAAAAGTAAAATGACAACTCCAAGACACCAAACTAATTCCCTAGGACTCGAATAGCTTCCATAATATAGACCACGAAAAATATGAAGATAAACCACAATAAAAAACATACTTGCCCCATTAGCATGCATATAACGAAGCAACCAGCCGCCTTTCACATCTCTCATGATGTGTTCTACGCTTAAAAAAGCTAAATCCACATGAGGCGTATAATGCATAGCTAAAAAAACGCCTGTAATTATCTGAATGAACAAGCAAAGACCAGCCAACGAACCGAAACTCCACCAATAACTTATATTGCTCGGGGTTGGATAATCTATTAAATGATTGTTAAATGTAGAAAATATAGGTTGTTTAAGAATCGATAGTCGTCTTGTCATATGAATGTTTCGTGCTTTCTCGTTTTTGCGGATCATGGAAACTTTGTGTTCTTCATGATTAACGCAATCCATCATGGGCAGGATTTGCCCATCATTACAAGGCCTTAGATAAAAAAAATATATATATATATATATATATATTTTATTCGTTTTGGAACGCTCAAAGAGAGAGAGAGGCTTGGCCTCTCTCTCCTTCTCTCAAAGCCTGCATTTACGAAGTTAATAGAACGAATAAAATATATTATTTTCTATTTCTTCTAATCAATTCATTTGGTTTTTTAGCTGCTATTTCACGGAGTTTTTTCTAATTAAAAATATATATTTTTTAGTTGCACTGCAGTGAAATTGTTCAATGAATTAAGGGAGCCAGTCAAAGGCTACTAGAACACCAGATACAAAAACTACCCAAGCTAATGATAAAGGTAAGAATACTTTCCAACCAAGCCTCATCAATTGGTCATAACGATATCGTGGAAATGCTGCACGAACCCATATATATACAAACAAAAAGAAAAGAACCTTAATACTAAACCAAATCGAACCCGGAATCACGTAGAAAATAGGAATATCTAGGATAGGCAGCCAACCTCCTAGAAAAAGCAATGTACATAGACTAGGAGAGTAAGGGTGTAGCTTCGTGGCCCCTTGGGGCCTGAGGATAATAGATATTCACACCCTTCTCAAAGAACCGTACATGACACTCTCGCGTCATACGGCTCCGTTCTGGAAATATTGAGTCTCACCCCCTCTAACCAAGGCTACGCTTAGGTTCTCGAATCACGAAGGCCTCGCATGGATGTCTGAGTGTGGATGATCAGCACAGAGCGGGAAAATTTTCTTTTCCGTCAGATTTTAAGCTGCTTGGTTTAGACTGGATTCGCTCATAATTAAGGCGCGAGTAGTAGTCTATTGTCCGCGATAATATAGGTGCTGCGCTTTGCGCCCTAGTGACTTGGGCTCGCTACGCCTGATTTTCAGACCAATGTCCATCACCGCCGGTGAGTTCTATCTCCCAGAACCAGAATGATTATCCCTGTTCAATGGGTTTACATTCATCCCTGGATATGGGGTACTGTTTCCTTCCCCCGCCACCCTTGTAGCTGTCATCTGTAATTCGCGCAGGTGTGTTCGCACCCCCTGGATGAGAGGAGAAGATGTTTCTCGCAGCAACCCCTTCTGGTTCCAGACCTAGGAGCGCACTTTCCCGTATGAGCATTCGGTACACGTATAGGTCTGGGGAAAAGGTACGAGGTACCCACTGCCGGGTATCTCCCTAGTCTTAAATAGGTCGTCCGATGGGTTCGCGTTTCGTTGTTGTGCTGACACACAAGGCTACCCTTCTCCGAAAGCTCCGCGAGCCTACTGGTCTTCAGATCGCTCGGAAGGGTTTACTGCACAAGGCCCCGAAAAGGACACTGGCTCCTGCAGAAGGCCGCAGCCCAACGAATGGCAGATGCAAAGCTCCACACCTCATTAAGATCATATTAGCATATTCCCCTAAAAAAAACAGAGCAAAACCCATCGAAGAATATTCTACATTATAGCCCGCCACTGATTCCGCTTCTGCTTCTGGTAAATCAAAAGGAGCTCGATTCGTTTCTGCTAAACAAGAGATGAAGAACATAATGAATACAGGAAACAAGGGCGCAGCAAACCATATCTGCTTTTGCGCGATCACAATCTCACTAAAGTTACGAGAACCTACACAAATCAGTACGGTAATGATAATAAGACCGATAGAAACTTCATAAGAAACCATTTGAGCTGCAGATCGTAATGCTCCTAGAAAAGCATATTTAGAATTACTGGACCAGCCTGCTGTAATAATACCATACACGCCTAGAGAAGATATAGCAAATAGATAAAGTATACCTACATTTAAATCTGACAATACCATACCATAATCAAAAGTAGGGGTCGGAGATTTCCCCGCCCTCCGAACCTTACGTGACAGTTTCCCGTCATAAAGCTCTCCGCCACTGATTTCTTTAAGCACATCAACAACAATCTAGATCTAGATTGACGCGCTTTACGAGGTACTTCTTGAATGAGATCGTAGCAGCATTCTTATGTCTGCTGGGACCAACCCGTCTTCTCAGAAGAGTTGAAGCGTCGCCGCCTGCCCCGCATTCGCGGCCACATGCCAGCCATACCGCTGCCACTGAAGTGGCCCTCTACCCTCGGATCATGACTGCCGCCCTTCAGTACCTGGCTCGGTCGATTTCCTTATTGACTTACTATAGCGGCTCCGCCGACCCTCTCGCTAGAGAGTAGGTCGATCCCGTGATTGCGTTTTCGACTTTTTCTACCTGTTCGTCGAGGTAAGATGTCCGCATAGTCTTATTCCCTTACTGAGAATGCCCCTGCTTCGCCCTTGTTTTCCGTCTCCGGCCCCCGTTATACCTACCAAAAGAACCGATTCCAGGACCAAGTCGTTCCCCGCTGGCTTGGTGAATGCTGTCGTTCAGCAGCTACGTCATTCGGATTCGTCAGCCTCATCAATCCCAACAGTATCTTCCAAGTCGTCCTTTTATGGGTCATGACTTGGTTTCCCAGATGCTTTTCCACGCGCATTGCGGCAACGCTACCTCTGGGCGATTGACTCCATTGACGCGGACTGGAGATTGGGCACCAGGATATGCCCTATAGCGACGAAAGCACCTTGCACGGCGCGCGGTATAACAGCCCAAGCAACCAAACTTAACATAAATGTCATTACTGGAGCCATTAGGAAAATAAATAAATTAGCACTACTTGGTAAAATAGGTTCTTTTATCATTAATTTCAAACCATCTGCTAAAGGTTGTAACAATCCAAACAATCCCACTACATTAGGACCCTTTCTACGTTGCATAGAAGCCATTATTTTACGTTCAGCTAGAACTAAGAAGGCTACTCCTAGTAAAAGGGGTATTATGATTCCAAGTATTTTCGCTAAAATACCAATGATATACAGTCTCATTTTGTTGTCTTTTTTTTCTAGAATTAAGTGGCGGCTTCGCCCTCATTCTTAGGGCGAAGCCACCACCATTGGCTATAGCCAGTGCCACAGACACCTACCTCCCTATAGATTGTTCGGCTCTCTTCTCTATATATGGTTTTTTGCTTTGCCTAAAAGCATTGGCGCCTTCGGCCCTCATCCTAATAAGAGAGCTTTGCCCTTGGTTTTGGGCATTGACAAAACACTTGGGCGAGAAGAATGCATTCATTTCTCGAACCCGCTTTTCAGCCAACAACCTCGTCAAATCAACTAGGCCGCGGAGCATAGCCTATTTTTCTACTGATTAGTGAAACAAAGAAAAAAAAATAGATATCTATTTTTTTTTCTTTGTTTGCAAAACCAACCAAGTGCTACGCATCTTTCCAAAATACATAGCAGCATTTCCTAGAATTCATGAAGTAGTTTTATTGTTTCGTGCATCTAGCCCATCTATTTGAATATGTATGTAAACTTTACATAATCTTTACATAATGCCGCGTTTTACGAACGAAGCGGTCAGGGCCAAACGGACAAAGGGGAGGGGGAGGGGGGCGCGCGGGTTCTCACATAAGCCGCGCACCCCCGCATAATGAACGAAGAAGACCGCAGAGCTCTATTTATTATTCGGTTCCCACAAAAATGGTACTGGTATACCATCAGCACAAGGCTTCTCCAAAGCGCTGCGTAAGCAACACCCTAAGCAAACCGGCCTAGGACAAGCACGCGCGTGCCGCGCGGCGTTGGTCAACCACCTTCTTCGCTTTTCTCATGCAAATCTAACGGTCGCTTTTAAGCAGCTAGGGTTTTCTCCATTCGACTGCTATTGGAAAAAAAGGCAGGTTGCATATTACGGGATAGGGCATAGCAAACATATTCTTTTTTCAGCGGCAAGGTCGGGATGCCTTTTATGCCCTCTGGATTGACATCATAATGCCCCTTCTAGACCCCAAGCTTCTTCTTAGAATAATAATGAAGTTATTGATAACTTTTGAGTCTATCAAAATAGTTGCCTCGTGACATCACCCGTATATGGATACCTTCCTTCTAAAAAGTACTAAGATCCATATTAGAATCGCCAGAATTAATCACGAATACCACCATCATTACAAGCCCAGTTCTTAGAAAAGAAAGCAGACTAAATGAAGTTCTATCTTTAAATAAAGTATGATTAGGTTGGTAAAAAAACTGTTTCAGATTTTTTCTCCTTTTTTTAATTACCTCCCCACCAATAAATGGATACGAATGGGAATAACCAAACCACGTCAACAGAATGCCGGTACCAAGCAGCTGCTTCAAAGCCAAAGTGATGCGTTTGGGTAAAATGCCCTAGATATTGACGAATAGCGCATATTATTAGGAAAATAGTACCTATAATAACATGAAAACCATGAAACCCTGTGGCTAAGAAAAAGGTAGGACCATAGATACCATCAGAAATCGTGAAAGGTGCTTCTACATATTCCATTCCTTGAAACCCGGTGAAGACTAGAGCCAGCAAAATGGTAGAGTCAAAAGTTACTTCATAGAGCCGTACAACTTGGTCGCCGTTTACTCATCTGACATAATAAAGTGCTCTCCGAACCGTGCAAGATAGTTACCTATCACACGGCTCACCAACCTGATTTTTTACTCTATAGGGCACGTAGTCCTTTATAAAGGCTTAGGCTTAATTCTATTCAGACATGAAGTCAGATTTCCCGTGTCAATCAGGTAAAGTCCATAAATGAAAATCATTTCTGTACAGTGATTTAGACTCCTTCTCGCTTTGCCCTTAAACGAATGAGATCGAGTCAAGTGCTTTACTGTTGCCAGCTCTCTTTCGAGTAGGCGGATACTACAAGTCCTCCGTCCCAGATAGCCGGATCATGGCTATCTAGTTCACCGGTACTACCAAGGTACTCTCATACTTACATGAAAACACATAAGATTTCCAACTAATAGTGCTAGTTCGGACAAAAAAGCAGCCGTGCTTCCAGTGTTTTTGTTTCATATTGAAATTGGGACCTCCTCCTGCTCTGCCACAGGCAGGCTACCATTCTGCCATGGAGGAGATAGCGCTGTAATATTATTGGTTGATCAATAACCTGACCGAACACGCTCGAGTTAGTGTCTCATAAACACCTCACATTCATGAATGACCCATTCGGCTATATTTCCAAGACACGGTCGGAAAAGTTCTCTAGAGTTGGTCAACCCTGTCCTTTCCTTTTGCAACATGCTATTGTCCCGGTTGGTTTAAATGGTAAGTTGCATCCGTCTCATTGCGAGCATCAGCAATGGTATGATTACGAGAGGTAATCAAAAAGTTTCCTTGGTAATCTGACGGTCGCCTGGTAGCTACTAAAGCATAAACAGCTTGTTTTTTGAATCCAGCTAATATAGCATGATGAGCCCAAGTCACGGCAGCTCCAGATGAAAGTAAAATAAGGGTATTTAGAAAAGGAATTCCCCAAGGATTTAACACATCAATTCCTTTGGGGGGCCGAATAGCTCCAATTTCTACCGTAGGTGCCAAAGAAGAATGAAAAAAGGCCCAAAAGAAAGCTAAAAAAAACATGACTTCAGACACGATGAACAAAATCATACCATAGCGAAGTCCTAATTGGACCACAAATGTATGATGTCCTTCGTAAGTGGATTCACGTATAACATCGCGCCACCATACAAACATAGTATATAGGATCATTCCCAAGCCTAAGCTAAGAAGTGTTCCACCTCCCATAAAAGAGTGCATATACATAACACCACCAATGGTGCTTGCCAAAGCTCCCAATGAACCCAAAAGAGGCCATGGACTTGGATCTACTAAATGATAAGGATGCTTTTGAGAGACACTCATAATTCGTCCTGTTTGCTTTTTAGTCTAATTTATTTGATATCCAAGAAACATAATCATCCAAAGAAACAGCTTCTACAACGATAGATAGGGGTCAGGAAAAGCCCCTGCCCTCCGAACAGTATGGGAGCCTTTCAGCTCGTACTGCTCACCTTCCTAGATCTTAACCTTGGACCTTAGGCAACCTTCTCCACAATAGTTAGAGTTCTCAGTATCTTAATCTGCGCCGCAGCCCATAAGTCACTGTTGGCGGCGTTGTGGTATTTGTTGTCCACACAGCAGTTTCATACTTACACTGGTTATAGGTAACACTTCCCGAGCGAATTTTAGCTCTTACGTCTCTTACCTCTATGTATATCTCCCCGATTAGATCTACGAATAGTACACAACCGAAATAACCCCGAGCGAGTCAACTTTGGCGCCCCAGCTCGCATTTACAATCTTACGCGGGAGCGCTAATTGCTCAGACTTAAAAACCTTTATGGCCTTCGGCCCTTAGCGGGCCCGCGTGTAATTGGAACATATCCTTGGCTTCCTTTGTGAGGCCGAAATCCGCGCAAGCGACCGAAGAGAGTAGGCAAAAAATAGGACCTCCAGCATTAGCCGGAGGTCTTTTCATACGATGCTGCTACCCTCGTTCTGATCTTGCCTGGCTTGGGTATTTTTGGTGGTGTGAAAAAGAACTGATTTTTGCTCGGCTTATTTACTAAATGGGCTGGGGTTCTTTTTCTATTCAGAGTATTCCTTACAGATCTCGGTGTCATTTTTTTTTGCCTTTTTCAAATAGCCTCGTACCAGACAAAGAATCGCTCAATATTCATTCGGGTGAATCCGTAGTATCTGCCGTGTCTGCTTCTGTAGATCCTCACCTATATGGCTGTTGAGAGACAAACAAGATCTGTCCAGTTTAACTTGAGCGTAAACTAGCGTATAGACTTGTTGAGAGCTCTTGTTGTCTTAGTAAAGGGAAAGTACGATCTTGGATTGGCCCCCTTCGCATGACCTGAAGAGGCCTGTAATACTATGAGGCCTCTGAACTCCCTCACGACACTGCCATGGGGATGTTTAGCCCCGACTTCCATAGGTCCGAATTAGGTTTTACCTCCTAGTGAGAATTTAGGTCCTTGCGCGGGCGTCTGATCTCTCGGACTTACTCTGTATGGAGTGCCCTGTGGTTTCTCGAGTGCCGCAGAAGCTAATGCCATCAACTGCGGGTTTAACACTATTGGTTTATTAACCACTCGCTCGCCGCTATATCCTGCTTGGGACGGTCGGTCCAGCTTAGGACGGGCTCCGCGTTTCAAGCTCGTTATCCTAACCATATCCTCTGCTTCTCCGGGGAGCCCTAATGGGGGCAGGCCCATCGATCCCCGGCTTTTCCTTACTGCTCTAGCCATGATATTGCTATGATAGCTTTTTTGGGTAGCTCGCACTCAGGTTTGCCTTGTTCGAGAAAGTGCGACTGAGCCAGAATAGGCTCAGCAGTCGGCCTATTTATTCGGGCGCACGCATAAACGCATGATTAGTTCCACAAAGTTCACTGCACTGACCATAGTAAACCCCTTCTCGTTTAATAAAAATGGAAGTCTGATTTAAACGGCCAGGTACAGCATCACATTTTACACCTAAGGAGGGTACAGCCCAGCTATGAAGTACATCAGCAGATGTTATAATCATACGTAGATGAGTTTTTGCTGGTACAACTACTCGATTGTCTACTTCTAATAAGCGCAATTGACCCAATTCTAAGTCATCTTCTGGAATCATATAACTATCAAAAGTTAGTGACTGTTCATCAGAACTGTTATAGTCTGAATACTCATAAGGTTGGGTCGACGGCCGGTCCTTGGTCCCAAGAGCCCATACGCCTCCCACCAAACTGTACTTGCAAGTTTCCCCGCAGACAGCTCTCCACGCTCATTAAGACTCGAAGAGTAGAATGTCTAGTTCTTTCCCACCTAGGAATAAAACGTAATATACTCTCTACAGTGGATCTTCGGGTGGCGTTATCAGGGGTCTGCTTCTTGTTTTATTGAACTATGATTTTAGTGAAACCTTTCGAGGTCAAAACTGTGGCCTTTTTGTTGATATGTCTGTAATAATGTGCTTCCGCAATTTCAGTAATTTTATGAGCAAAACACAGATCATATAGAAAAAAAAAGTATGGGACCTTACTGCATAGTTAACCACATAAAACGAATCCAATCTAGTTATCCTTTGTTCAACAAGTGGAACGTTCAAGAAAAGGAGTGATAGTCCAGGTTGTAGGAATGACCCAGTGAACCCATGGTTTATTCATCAATCTCTGGGCCTTATGTCTCCGCCCATTGTTTTCTAGCAATAGGCTTCCCGTTTCCCTTTTGTTCCTAGTACCTATTGATGTTCTAAAAAACTTACCGGTTGCTTGGAACTGAAAGGATCTGTCCTTCATTTTCTCAATGATGATAAGACGGGTCACGCCCTGGATCGTCGAGAGTGGACTCGCCGACTCCTGGAGTAATGTTCCCAAATTTTCATTTGATCCTGCGATATGCAGTTTTGTAACTCTTTATTAGGTCGAATAGACTAAGATAGTAACATTTCCACCGTAAGTAAATCCTCTGTGACCCTTGAGTTTTCGCTGAAATTGCCCGACGTCCCTTGCGAGCGGCCGAGACTTCAGTACAGTATAAGCGCTGGTCCCCTTCGGTAAAGTTCTTGTTCTTGATGTTACCTACTGGAGGACCTCCGTCCCCAAAGAAGAAGAGCAAGCCTCAGAGAGGCTCGTTCTTCTTCTTCCGGCAGTTTTGCCACTACCATGGTTGTTGTCAACGTTAGGGGATCCCCTATTCCAGAAAATGACGAGGCCGGGCCTGTTAGATTCGAAGTCGTATGCCACTGGCTGTGGTGCCGATAGATTCAATACTTCAGCGCTGTTATTGGACATTGCAGGCTGAGCAGTCTATTTCCCGTATATTGCCTACACCGAGAAGAGGAATGTGTACCTCTAGCGACTTAGAGAATGGAACCATGGGCCTATTAGCTGGGGGAGCCTTTTCAGTCTATAGGTTTAACCTTAACTCCCCGTTTCTGGCATGCTCTAGTCTCTCGAGTCTTTCAACGTCAAACGAAGAATGATTTTGGCTCATCTTTCTTTTGGTAAGCCAGAAGCTTTGCAGACCATAGAACCAGTCCGGCGCATTTCGTTGCACTTCCATCATTCTTGTAAAAGGGCGCACTCCAATACCGTTGATGTCCAATAGCTTTGATAGTAATCGTTGGATCTACTACCTCGTCCATTGAATATAATAAAGCAAAAGATGGTATAGCAATAAACATCAGGATAATACTAGGAAAAATGGTCCAAATAATCTCTATAGTAGTCCCATGAACAATTCTTTCCGGAATTGGATTTCTTTTATGGTGAAAATGCCATAAAGCGCGAACCAACATCCATAATACAAAGATCAAAATAATTATTAAGAAGAAAAAAATATCATGATGTAAGATAGGGGTCAGCGCTCGGTGTCTGCCCTCCGAACCATACGTGACAGTTTCCCGTCATAAAGCTCGCTACCTCGAACCTCGGCCTGAGGAGGGGCAAAGCAGCATGCTTTGCCCTCTTCTCCAAAACAAAATATGAAACGTAACGGCGCTACGCGCACCTTTCTTTGTTCGCAAAGCGAACAAAGTGGGCATGTGTTGGACAATCAGTCAGCAGGGAAGCTTGCACAGAAGCAAGCAAAAAAAAATCTATATAGATTTTTTTTTGCTTGCTTTATTCCACAAACTATTGCGCAGTGGCATCATCGAGGCTATAAACTGATTGCTTCGTAACACGTAATTAAGATGATGGTATCGTTGAGCGCGTAACAGTCCATTGTATGCTTCATTCTCGCATTTACAGGCTTTTATCCGCCTCTTGACCGAGATAAGGACACGGGAAAAAATAGATATATTTTTTTTTTCAAAGCCCCTTCTATATATACCTCAGAGAGGATACGAAACGGTCTTAGGTTGATCCCCTTAATAGCTAAAACTATGCATTCTTACTACGGGATCTCTGAATTCTCCTTGTACAGGGAGTTAGTTCCCCAGCTTCCACCATCACGGATTTTCAAGGGTTAGATCCTTGCGTGAATGCCTGATTTCTCGGGCTATTCTCGTATAGAGTGCTACGTGGGAACTCAAGTCCCGTGTTCGTAATTGATATCGAGCGCGAGTTCGGCCGTTTTGCAGGCTTACTATCCACGCGTATGCCTTGATATTCTGCTTCAGACATACGGCCCAGAATTGGATGGACTAGATTCACGTATCAAGTTTGTTATCCTGATCTTTCCTTATGCCTTGTCGAAGCATCCTAGTGAGGGCAGTCTCAATGTTCTGCGAGTTTCACATGATGCTTTCGGGGCGATCTTATTGCTAAGGATGCCCCACCTGTGTAGCTCACATCCTGGCGATAGCCAGCTCGAGCAGATATGGCAGAGTTGGAGCAGAGCTCTGCAACCGTGATGATATATCTAGGCGCACTCAATTATTCCTTGCATCATAGGTGTTGCTGCGTCTTGAAATCCTAATTGCCAAGGTTCCGCAGCGTCACAATAACCAATTGGAAATAGCCATGTATTTTTCAAACTCATTTGGTATATTCTTGTTTTTTTTAGAACTACTTCGGCCCTTCGACAGGCCCCACAAAAGGACCAACCAACAAAAAAATAGATTTTTTTGTTAGACGCCCATTAGGATAGACAAACCCGCGATAATGATCCCATGAAAACCCAGAAAATAAAAAAATCTAAGAGTAAACCCACCCCGTAAGTGATAGTTTTGCATCATACAACTCTACGTTCAAATTAATAGGATTTAGATCCTAAGAAAGATATACTTGCTAAACTCGATAAATAGAAAAACCTAAGTTCCCGATGGCTCTTCGAAAAACCAAAATATCTTCATATCTTATAGAAACGAAGAAGTTTGCGTTTGGGACAGGGTACTTAATAGATAATTTAGGTGGTAATTTTTTTTTAGGTGCCTGTTGAAGGTCTGCCTATGATACTCGTGGCCTTTCCTCCATGGTCGTCTGTTCCGCATACTGATCTCGAATCTTGTCGCGCAAAGACCCTTACCCTCAGCTTGCAGCTTGTCGTATTTAGCTTCTACTACATGCTGAACAGCATCATCTAGACGTGGCTGTTCATTCTTCATCAGTACTCATTTTTTTTACTACCCAACCAACAAGCATTAATTTCTTTCATTTAACGCTCTTCAATTTCTTCCAAAAGCTGATCCGTGTTTTTAGCTTCATTAGTAAGTACCTTCTAATTGAACTTTAGCTTTTTCAATTTTAGGCTTTTTTCTTAGAATTCTAATGCATTCGCTCTATTCAAATCGTGCACGTACAACCGAGTACCCTGCCGCAATAAAAGCGCCTATGGCATTACCAGCTATTTCAACAGCCTTTACAGGTCCTCGTTTTGCCAAAATGACAGAGAATTATGAAAACTTTGTGTGGTTGTTTTATGTCATTTCATTTAAACAACCTTTAAAATAGAAAATATTTTGAACTTTAAACCTAAGATTCCACGCTAAATAAAGATAATAAGATTCTTTTTCTTTTTTCATCTATGCGTAACACTTTCCTAAGCTCCAAACATTGAGAGTACTGAAGTCCCAGATTATTACCTATTAAGTTTCCTTTCATTCGTAGGGCTTTTCTAGTCTACCTTACTCTCATAAAAAGCCAGAATATTCCCATCATCAAAATAAACTATTTATTATAGACGGTGGGGTCTGGGTTCTATCGCAAGACCGCTTCGGCTGAAATAGCCAATTGATGGAATTAAAGATGGAAGGCGTAAACCGAAGCAAATGCGTTTTCCGTCACGAGGGGTGGCCAGTAGACTGCGTCAACAACTCCTTTTCTATCATATTATAGAAAGTGTCGGCTACGTTCTGAAGGTCTAAGATCCTAGTCGTCTATTGGAGTGTACTCACGACTTACAAGGCTTTTTCATATTTTCTTTTCTTTGTAGTTCGCCAACTCCTGGAATTCGTTCATTAGTAACCCAAGCCTTTCCATTCGGGCCTAAGGATTCCTTAACAGCATTATTGTCTCCTCCTGAAGAGAGAAAGGCCAAGCCTTCTACAATATAGATCTCTTTATTAATGGAAAAACCTACACAATCTACATACTTACATCCTAATAAGCCCGGGCCTTCGGCCCTACACTAAAGATGCATCATGCATTTCGAGTGCTTCGCACCATTATGAGTATGAGTGCTTCGCGCAACTGAATCTGTTCTACATGATCAGTATTAATCTTCCGTTAACCATGCGCCATCATATAGAAGAAACGGAGCCTACAAAGGCTTTGGTTATTTGCTTTAATAAGTATAACTAACCTCTTAGAAACAGACAGTCGAACCAATACAATGCTTAGAAGGGATTAAAAGTAGCAGATTATGCAACTTGTTAATTATTCATATAATGGAAAAACCACTTGGCTTTGATTCAGTTCTGCAATAACATAGTAATTAGATGCTACGCCATAGAGTAGACCCATGATTCGGAATTAAAAGCTAGGCGCAAAGCGGAAACACATTAAAAATTTACATGCTTTATGCTTGACAGCTTGACCATGCTATACTTACATGAACGAGAGCTAAAAAAACCCAAATGAATTGCGTTTAACCATAAGATTTATCCATATGAGGCCTAACTTAGACATAATCTATAGTATGCTGCGTTTTTTCAATTTGTCTTCAAATAAAGGTAAGGTAGTTGTTTAGATATACTCCGAACAATGGCATAGTAAAAAGCTAAATCCTGTCTCAATATATTCAGCGCACTTAACAGTCATTTGTGCTAACCGCGGAACTCCTAGAAAAAGAACACGAAAAACTATTTGGCTGCGCTTCGCGCCTTTGGCCATAAAGGCAAAAGTTGCAGTAAAGGGGTTTGGATTGAATAAAAGAGATAAATGCATCAAGGGCAATGCAGTAACTTGGAAAAGAAAACGAGCCGTCATGCCACCACCTCTATTTCTATTTGCTGTTCCGCCCCGCGCTTTTTGGCGGTCGCAGCACGCAGCAATTTCTTTTATAAAATAGAAAATTTGTTTGCTTTTCGATTCTTCGACCACTAAAATGTAAAGTAGGACTTAAGTCGTCCGCTCCGGCATACGTCAAAAAAATCTATATTTTTGTATTTACCTTTTCTTCTTTTCGCTCTATATTTATTATTGGCTTTACGAAGGACTTTAGTCCCGGAAAACCTTAGCTTTCCGGGGGTTTACCCGCTTCCTTTGCTTTGTGCGAAAGAAAGGCGGAGATTGGGAAGGCATGACAGAGAAAAGGAGAAGCGTACAAAAAAAAATATATATACCTTTTTTTTTGAGCTTCTTAATGGCTTCAGAGAGCTAAAGCCTTCAAATATCTCTGATTTTTTTGACAGTATTTTCAAAATCTATAGCATTTTGTCGGAACACATCCTGTCTTTTGACTCGAGTAGTTTTATGCATAGTAAGTACTATAGCCCCAATCATAGCTACTAATAAAATAAGACTAGAAACCAAAAACAGAACAAAATAGGTGGTATAAAGTAAATTGCCTAATGTTTCCAAATTAGTCCAACTTTGTATCTTTTCAGCATAAACTGTATATGTTAAATAGGTTGTACTCAATTTCGTTGGTAATATTGGAATATAATCATTATCTACAATGAAGAAAATTTCCAACAAAAAAATAACTCCAATAATACCACCTACAGGTAAATAACGCAATACATTCTCGTGAATTTCTGCTATTTTAATATTCAACATCATAACTACGAATAAAAATAGAACGGCAATAGCTCCTACATAAACCACTAAAAAGATCATAGCAAAGAAGTCGAGACCTAACAAAACAAGTAAACCCGAAGTGTTGAAAAAAACTAAGATGAAAAATAAAACAGAATGGACTGGATTTTTAGCACGTATTACCATAACACTAGAGACTAAAGCAATGCTCGAAAAAACAGAAAAAAGTATCATGGTTATTTTACTAAGTCCCTTTTATCATTTGCTTCAACAATGAAAAAAAATCTATATATTTTTTTTCTACGCATCATCTGTTCCCCAGATGATGCGAGCAAACACAAACCAAGCGGAAGAACAACTGAAGCCAACACATGTACGCGGCATGAAAAAAAAGCCCCATAGGAAAGAGATCCTGCTGGAGCAGAGGAAGAAGTGCGAAATAAGGGCGCTCTCGATACGAAAGAGGCCTTCGGTTATAAGGTGCAACAGGAAGCAAAACAAATATGTATTTTTTTTCTTATCCGCTTCCCTCCCCCTGCTTCGGATATAGCTCATCAGAAGGCTTCGTGGAACGACATCATAAATAAAAAGTGTCTCAGGTTCTCGTCAGTCGAGTAGATAAATCTCGATATATCGTAATAGTAAATGCATGGCGAACTTTGCGTACAAAACTATCTTTCGCTCGTGAAATCCGTAGACTATTTTTGATTCTGAATCCGTATAAAGCAAATTCATCATGTATGATAATTAATGATCATCTTTATTTATAAACTTTATTCTTTGTGCCCTTAGACACTCTTGAACCTTGTGCATCACCGAAGGCTCCCTGAGCTGAAACCGCTTCGAGTTGTTTCCGTACAAAACGATTCATAAATTCGCTATGTAAATGAGCGTTTTTCACTTTTGCTTTTTGACTAAATATTGGAAAGCACATGGTTGGGGTCGAAGACCCCAACTTATGGAATTGGGGCAAGAAGAGGCTTAGAAACTTTGAGTTTTATTCTCTTCTAGAACGAACATAGATGGCACAAAATCACGCATACTTTATCCATCAGCTTATAGAAGAAAGGCACGCAGCAAACCGACAAAAAATCTAGGCGCACAAAAATATATAGATTTTTTTTCATATATATTCCAAAATGCAGAAAAGTAAAAAAAAATCTTTTTTTTTAGCTCTTCAAATCCATTTGATTATGCTTCGCTTTCCTTCTTTTCCAAAAAGTTACCATTCATTATTCAAGAAAAAAGGAACATAAATAGAAATTAACGCTCTATTCGCTGCGCGAATGGCGAATGTAGGGCAAATCAAGCTTGGCTTCGAGGTATTTTGTCATATATAATATATATATGAAAAAATACCGAAAGAAATAAAAATATTTTTTTATTTTCTCTCAAGACTTTGCCTTGAAAAGCGTCAAGCAACGAAGCGGCTTCTCAGTTTCGCCTCGCGCTAAAAGAAAAAAAAGAGAATTCATCATGGCTTGCAGTCCGCTAGAACAATTTGCAATTATTCCATTGATTCCTATTCATATAGGAAATTTCTATCTTTCATTTACGTGCGGAGCTCGCGCCCACTACTCGATGGTGTAAACACTTCGTCGGGGTTTTAGACGATAATCCAACTCCCGTTTACTTCGATGCCGTGGAGTCAGGAAAGTGTTCTGTACAGGATAGGTTTACGAATCTCGAGAATGGCCGCTCTTTTGAAAGGGAGACGAATATGAGGACTGATCTACTCAAATAGCCGATGGTAAACGGTGAAAGGAAGCCCCTGGGTCAGGATACAAACCATGTTCACGCCGGCACACGCCGGTCGAGCTTAGAGAATCCTAGACAGAACGCGCGGGTAGATCAACTGGGGTGACGGCTATGAGGGCGAGTGCCCAGGATACTGCGGAATGCGCTCGAGGATGGATAGAAAACCTCCCACGGAATAAGCGGCGAGGAATGTAGTCCTGGCTCTCTCCGGATAAGTAGAAAAAAATACTTTTTTGGAGATGGCTGCCAAAATAAAGCCTCTATTGGACCTTTGGCCGGTCCCGGGGAGAGAGGAGCCGTATGATGGGAGACTATCACGTACGGTTCTATAGGAGGGGAACGGCTCTAAACCCTGGGCCTAAGTAAGGTTCAAATGGAGCAAAAAAAAAAGATTTTTTTCCCCTACCGACCCAATTCATCTTTGTCTATGCTATTAACTATCAGTCTAGTATTGCTTCTAGTTCATTTCGTTACTTTAAATGGAGGACACTTAGTACCAAATGCTTGGCAATCCTTTGTTGAAATTATTTATGATTTTGTGCTTAACTTGGTAAATGAACAAATAAGCGGTCCTTCTTCGATAAAACAACGCTTTTTTCCTCTAATTTTTGTCACTTTTACTTTCTTATTATTTAGTAATCTTATTGGTATGATACCTTATAGTTTTACAGTAACAAGTCATTTTATAATTACCCTGGGTCTTTCATTATCTCTTTTTATTGGAATCACTATAGTTGGATTCCAAACACATGGGCTTCATTTTTTTAGTTTTTTATTGCCGCAAGGAGTACCCTTGCCGTTAGCACCCTTCCTAGTACTTCTCGAGTTAATCTCTTATCGTTTTCGCGCATTGAGTCTAGGAATACGTTTATTCGCCAATATGATGGCTGGTCATAGTTTAGTAAAGATTCTAAGCGGGTTTGCTTGGACTATGCTATCTATGGGGGGTATTATGTATTTAGCGCATCTTGCTCCTTTTTTAATAGTATTCGCATTAACTGGTTTGGAATTAGGTGTTGCTATATTACAAGCTTATGTTTTTACTATTTTAATCTGTATTTACTTAAATGATGCTATAAACCTTCATTAAAAGACTGGTGTAAGGAGCATCAAAACAGTTGCTACATCACTTCTTTACTTTCTAAGCGCGTCATCGTCAACCATAATAAAAAAAGCTGGATTTGCTTTTGATGACGCAGAATAATGCACACCGATGGTCGAAGACCTTTGAACGCGCGGGATGCAAAAAGCTACGAAAAAAAAAATATTCTATATATATATATATTTTGCTGCGCCCTGCGGCCTCTTGTAGAGTTCCCCGTTGGCGGAAACGAATGTCCCGGGACCCCGGGGACTAATTCCTACCGAAACAAAGAGGCCGCAGATACTCCTCCCCCCCCCCCCCGCAGCTTGACAAAAGTTCTCTTTGGTCGCCATAGATTTTTGCTGCGCCCACTTTCTCGCAACTCTTCTCTGATGCGGCAAACTTATCTTGAGCTGAGACGCTTAATGTCTGATTCTAAGAAGGGACGAATAGTTTCATTATGATAAAAGCCATGAGATCCTTCTAAATGAGTAGCCAAGCGCATAACGAAGCTTGGCCTTTTTCTTCTCTCCCCAATCCCCGAATAGGACGAGGCAAAAGGGGGCGAAGCGCAGAAAAGTTTCTAAATAATGCGCTTCGCCTCCCTCGTCGCCTGATCCCCTTTTTCTCCTACCTCAAATAGTTTACCACCATCTATAATGCGAAAAACTACGATTGGCTTGAGCCAGTTTATGAAGATCATCCCTTTTTTTACGTGCAATCCCCATCTTTCGGGAAGCATCCAATATCTCATCAGCTAAACATTGATCTAAGCTCATGCTTTTTTTGTTAATACGTCGTTTGGCTGCCGCTTCGAGCATCCAACGAATGGCTAAGGTTTCTTGACGATTTGCTGCCATAATAGATGGTACTAATTGAGTAGTACCAGAAATTCTTACCTTTTTCACTTCACAAACAGGCTTGACATTTTCTATGGCATTAACCAAAAGTCTCAATATATCGCCATGCTGAGCTAGACAATGAAAAGTTTTATAAACAATAGCACGAGATCTCGTTTTTCTACCATTAATCATGCAAATATGGACCAATTTTTTTATTAATTGTTTCTGTTTACCATGCAAGCCCCGGATATAGCCCAAATTGTCTGAGCTATTGTATATGCTTGCTCTACGACCTTTAGGTCCTGATAGCACATGCCCTGGAAGGGCATAGCATAAATATCTACGATGCGATAAACGACGCGTAAAAAAGCTTTCTGGAAAAAAAAATAGATTTTTTCCGCTAAATGGCCAATTTTCCTTTTTTTTGATCCCTGCCTTTGATGAATCAGACACAAAGCTGAAATTTGATGATTTGACAAATAAATTCATATAGAATCTTTGGGTTTTTTTGTACCATATTTAGATCTGCCTTGACGTCGACTCGGTATTCCCTGCAAATCTTTAATTCCTCGAATACAATGGTATTTTACACCTGGCAAATCTTTCGCTCTACCCCCTCTAACCATAACCACAGAATGCTCTTGCAAATTATGGCCTTCGCCGGGAATGTAAGCAATTATTTCATTTCGATTGGTTAAACGTACTTTGGCTATCTTGCGTAAAGCTGAATTAGGTTTCTTTGGTGTTCTCGTCGAAACACGCAGGCATACTCCTTGCTTTTGAGGACATTGAGTTAAAGCTCGAGTACGTTGTGTGCGCCGTTTTGACTTTCTACCATGACGAATCAATTGATTTATTGTAGGCATATTTCACTTACTTGGTTTTTCTTAGAAAGTTGCATAAAATTTTTCTTTTTTATTTCTCATGCTCTATTCGTTCCGGGAATGGGGCCTTTGGCCGCTATATCCTGCGCCCTTTCATTACTATGCTCTCCATGATTTTCGCTCATCATGAGAGCACGAGGAAAAATAATAAAGGAGAACGGTGAAAAACTGGAATAAAGAGCGAAGACACTGAAAAAAAAGTCTTTTTTCCATTTTTTGTGTCCTTTTCTTTTCCAAACAAAAAATTCCTACGTGCACTAGAAAGCTCATTTCGCTTGGCTCTCGGAGCATATGTAAGTAAGGCTATCCCTTACGGGATTCGAACCCGTGTTCTCGCCATGAAAAGACGATGTCCTATACCCCTAGACGAAAGGGACAAAATTATTTCAAAGAAAAATAGTCAGCCAGAGCTGCGCTGCGATAAAGAGAAAAAAAAAGTGGCACAATTTGCGGCCTGTGGCCCGTTTATGTGCCACTTTTTTTCTTATTTACCTACGATAATCCATGACGCTTTCAACTAAAAAAAAAACTCTGTACCTGGTCAACATTACACCAAGAGCGACCTTTCGTCTGCATTTTCGCTTTTTGGATGGAGCCAATAAATTGGGAGAAATGAGAAAACAAAATCTATATATATATTTTTTTTTTTGCAGTAAAACCTAAACGCGAGCTAATCAAATCAATCAACAAAGTATTCTTTTTTGAACTTGATTACTAACGTGTTATAATGCATCCAGATCCCTTAACTGCGGTCAAAATGTTGACTAATTTGACCACGGTGCTATAATAAACTTTCTCGGGTCACAGAAGGCATAAACGCCTTGAAATAATGCAATAGGGTAATACTATTCTAATTTCAAAGTATACCATCGCTTAAGTGAATAGGGGAAAAAAAACATATCTCTTTTTTTTTCAATTCTTAAAATATTTTTTCATATATATATATGTTTTTTCTTTGTAGTAATGCAGCCTACATGACACGTAGTGCTTAAGAATAATAAATTTGTGCTTGTAGCTCAATCGGATAGAGCACCAAACTACGGATTTGGGGGTTGAGAGTTCGAATCTTTCCAAGCATGGGCCTATCCATCAAATTCTACTAAAAGAATACATCTGATAAGTGTAAAGGCCTTCTTACTTTCTTCTTATTGTTTCGTTTTGTCAGAGCTGGCGGAAATAGCTTAATGGTAGAGTATAGCCTTGCCAAGGCTGAGGTTGAGGGTTCAAGTCCCTTTTTCCGCTTGGGTCTTTCTCCACCCAGTTTTCTCCCCCAAAAATCTATTCTTTTTTCTTGCCTAAGGTACCGGGAAGGAATAGCCAACAAAAGCAGGGGGCCGCTTCGTTGCTTGGCAAATGGAAATCATTTGTCATGATTCAGGGCGCAGGTGCAGCCTTACGCTGCGGTGGCCATTTCTCTGCGAAACGCAATTAAACCGGTGCTGTGCCCACATTATTCGCATAACAAATGATGGGGCTGGAAACAACCGGGAGGATGGAGAAATAAGACGGTACGGAGAGTCATTGGAGGCGCAGTGCTTTCCTTGTTTTTAGCAAAGGCCAATCTGCGAAAAAAATTCTTTTTTTTTATCGCGCCCCGCGAAAAGCTACGCTCTGTGGCCTTGCTCGAATTCAGCCTTGAATCCAATTCATACTTGTGGATTATGCAACTATTCTATTATGCTGAACTTATAAAAATTTTATTTATTTATCAGACATACAACTTACAAACATAGACTTAGTGCCATTTGATGGCTAATTAGGAATAGAGGAGAAGGGTATAAAAAGAAAAAACTGATCAAAAATAAAGTAATTGCTAGTAGTAAGGATTTTTCACGATCCATTGGTTTATATAGAATCCATTTTTTAGGTGTATCAAAATACATTATTTTCACAAAGCGTATATAATAGAAACAACTGATAACACTAGTAACAACTCCTATTAAGGCTAGTAAGTAAGCCCCACAGCCTAGAGCAGCAAAAAACAAATAAAATTTGCTACAAAATCCGGCTAACGGGGGTATTCCTGCGTATGAAAACATGGTAATAGACAGAGTAATAGCTAAAATAGGATTAGTTTTGGCTAAAGCACCTAAATCTGCTATATATTTGAAACGGTTTTGACGTAATGCTAAAACTATGGCGAATACATTGATGGTCATTAATACGTAAATAAAAACACCAATTAGTAGCGATTGAATCCCTTCTATGGTTCCACATGAGAAACCGATAAAAAGATAACCTACATGTCCAATAGAACTATAAGCTAAAAGTCTTTTGACTTTGTTTTGAGCCATTGCAGCCAATGCTCCTAAAATCATAGAAGCAATGCTGCAAAAAAAGAATAGTTGTTGCCATGTTGGATCATAGAAACTATAAATAAAAACACGTACCATATTGGCAAGAATAGATATTTTAGGCGCAATAGAAAAGAATGCTGTAACCAGAGTAGGTGAACCCTCGTATACATCAGGTGCCCACATATGAAAAGGAACTGCTGTGATCTTAAATAAAAAACCTACGGCAATAAATAGAATCCCCATAAAGATACCACTAGATTGAGCACCAAATAAAGTGATTTCATATCCGGTGAAAATCTTAGCTAATTCCTCGAAGTTGGTAACTCCAGTAAATCCATAAATCATAGAACAACCAAACAATAAAATTCCAGAGGAGAATGCACCTAAAATAAAATATTTTAAGCCAGCTTCTGTAGAAAATTCAGAGTCTCTTTTTGATGCTGCAATCACATAAAAACATAAACTTTGAAGCTCAATAGCTAAATACATGGCAATTAGATCGTAAGCCGAGATCATAAAGAGCATACTGCAAGTAGAAAGTGGAATTAAGACAATAGATTCAAAAGCATTCAAACTCTCTTCTTTAAAATAACCCAGACACATGACTATAGTGCTAGCCGTACTTATTAATAGAAAGATTTGGCAAAAATAGGTAAAATTGTCTATTATTAAATTATTATAGAATAAATTGGCAACAGTTAGAGGTGTGCTAGAAGCGACCAATAAGATAGTTATTAGATACCGATAGGGTGCTTTTCTCCCCCCCGGTCAGAACCACACGTGCGAGTTTCCCCGCATGTGGCTCGTCCATGATAACTTTTTCAGGTTTACGGACCGAAACCCTCTAAGGCCGGGCCTGCATGAACAAAATAAAACACTGATCATTTCGGAGTTGGCGTTATGCTACATTGTCTTCCATTCCTTCATTGGCTACGTTTGTAGGTAGATTAATCAAATTCGCTGTTTTACCTAGCTATTGCCTTAGTCTTTTATCCAGGGTTGTATATTGACGTAGGAAGTCTCATTAATATGGGACTGAAAGTAGTAGCACTCAGCGAAAAAAATCTTTTTTTTTCTCTTTAATGACATTATCCTAAATTGCTTTTCCGAGTTTGCTGTACTTTCCAGACGCGGCGCGCGCCGCGTCTGGAAAGTACAGCGCATTATCACCTACCTCCTTTTCCTCCGAGGCTTTCACTCTAAAGGGCATCGTCGTATGCTTAACATTAATTGCCCGGTGTATTTCTCAGGGTACATTATGGAAGGATCTGTCACCCGTACATTTTGGCTAAAGCCTTGGTCTCCAAGGGATTTTCAAAAGTATTTTTTTCCGAAAATCGTAGCAAATTTGCTACGCCCTGCTTTTATCAAAGCCGGTCCCTATCGAGTCCATTTGGATGATCCCTAGTTTGCGCGTTTGGCCGTTTGCTTGTCGTTTAGTCACGTGTACCACTTTTTCTGTCCATTACAGTTACGTCCGGAGGGTTGCTCGCACGTGAGTAGCGTTCGAGCCCACGTGTCTTCCGGCCCCGCCTTTCGTTGGGGGAAGTTACCTTACTCCTATGCGTACGATTGTACTTGCGACGAAACGCGGATGGTACCCATGCTATGGTTCCCTGCGGTCTGATCCCACATAAGGTTAGGGAGTCTATCCGAGCGATTGTTTTCAACCATCGTCTTCTCAAACGCGCCCTCCTAGGCGCACAACACTAAGTAAACCAAGCCAACTAACATTACACACTAATGGTGGATAATCATATTTTTTAGAGGTACTAAATACAACTCCATAAATCAGCAAAATGATGGTTGCGTTAATAAGAAAGATCTCTGGGAAAAGCGCCAAAAAATCATGTTCAAACATTTCTTCAAACCTCTTTTTTATGTTTTTCAATCAAATTTTCCATGTTGCACTAAGTTACTTACGGAAGTATGCATACACTCTAAGAAAACTTCGGGGTAGACACCCATCCAAATAACTCCAACAATAAAAGGGAAAAATATTAGAACTTCTCTTCTATTTAAATCGGAGAATTTTTGGAGGAATTTGGGTTTGAAATTCCCAAAAATTACACGATTATATAGCCAAAGAGAATAAGCTGCGCCTAAAATCATTCCAAGTGCCGCTAATGTGGCCACTAAGCTATTTCTCTGGAAAGCTCCTACTAAAATAAGAAATTCTCCGATAAAGCTGCTAGTACCAGGTAAACTCATATTGGCTAAGGTAGAGAATAAAAAGATCGTAGAGAACATGGGCATGGTGCTGACTAAACCTCCATAATATTTAACAAGTCGAGTCTTATGTCGGTCATATAAGACACCGACACATAAAAAAAGGGCTGAAGAAACCATTCCATGACTTAACATAAGTAAAATACTACCTTCAATTCCTTGTATGTTTAGACTGAACATACCGATAGTCACAAAATTCATATGAGCTACTGAAGAGTAGGCAATAATTTTCTTCAGATCGATTTGTCTTATTGTAGTCAAGGAAGTATATATAATAGCAATGACGCTTAAGGTATAAATGAAAGGAGTAAAATAGGGTGTCGCTTCAGGAAACATGGGTATAGAGAATCTTAAAAAACCATAGGTTCCTAATTTCAAAAGAATTCCTGCCAAGATTACAGATCCAGCCGTAGGTGCCTCTACGTGAGCTTCAGGTAACCAAATATGAACTGGTACCATAGGCACTTTGACAGAAAAAGAAGCAAAAAAAGCAATCCATAGCAATATTTGGCGCCGCTCACTAAATTCTGTGGTTAATAATATTTGTAAATCAGTGGTTCCTGTTTGAAAAAAAATAAATAAAATGGCTAGGAGCATGAAGACAGATCCGAGTAAAGTATATAAGAAAAACTGATATGCTGCTTGGATTTTTCTTTGTCTAGAACCCCATACCCCTATGATAATAGGAGAGTAAGGGATGATAGGCCCTCGGCTTTATCTCCCCATGATAAATGAGTCGAGAAAAAGCTCCTGTAGGTACCCACACCCTTCTCAAAGAACCGTACGTGACACTCTCGCGTCATACGGCTCCCTCTCAAAATAGCGGATGAGCCGAGAATAAAAGCCAAGCAAAAAAAAAAATATATAGATTTTTGCAGAAAGGGCTTTACGCCTTTTTTCGGCTCGTAGTTCCAAAATATTTTTTTATTTCGGTCTCCTTTTTTGTTCTAGCGACTCATTCCGCGGCCTCGCCAATAACTTTCCGACAGAGGAATTGACCTGAGGTCCTCTTTCAAGATCAGGACGATTATCCTTGTCAGCTCAATAGGTAGTTAACAAATTTATGTCCATCCCCAGGCGTCGGGTACTTTTCTTTTCCCCACCACCCTTGTAGCCGTCATCCGTAATTCGCGCAAGTGTGTCTGCACCCCTTAGACTTCACGAAAACCGTTTTCTCGTAGCAAAACTCCATTCTTCCCTGCCTAGGAGCACCCTTTCCTGCATGTTTATACAATATTCGAGTAGGCAGAGTGAAGTCCTGCGAAGTACCCACTCAAAGTACCCCCCAATCCCAACTAGGTCATCCGACGGGTTCGACCAAAAAGCTATGCTTACACACAAGACTACCCTTCTCTGAAAGCTTCGCGAGCCTACTGGTCTTCAGATCACTCAGAAAGGTTTACTGCACAAGGCTCCTGCAGAGGCGGCGCTTCGCGCCGCGAATATCAGATGCTCAGCTCCGCACAACATAGGGATTAAAACGCTTTCGAGAAAAACATAAAATAATAGAAGATCCGGCATGCAAAACACAGCAATCATGAAAGATTCACAAATTAGAAATGCTATCATATACTCTTTTTTATAACTTTTAATACTGGACCAACCTACTAAAATACAAATAGGAATTAAAAATGTGGTCAAGACCACGAAAAATAAAGAGATACCATCTATACCTATATAAAAATTGATGTTTGAATAAGGAAGCCATCGAATGGTTTCCACGAATTGAAATTTGGCTGTAGAATTATCAAATTGTATCCAGAAAAGAAGGGAATATAAGAAAGTAATCAAAGAGGTGCACAAACCAATACTTCGTATCAGTCGTATTCTGGGATCGGGGATAACGAAAAGAATGATGCTTCCTAATAAAGGACACAGAATGAGACCACTGAGATTGGAATAAAATGGAGCTAAAAATTGTAACATAAATGTTGACTCTTTTTCCAGAAGATCCCGGGGACGCAGCTTTCTCCGCAGGCCGCGGGTCCATATTTCCTCCCGGCTTTCCAGCCATAGAGGCCTTATGGGTATATCATCAGCTTCGCCCTGCACTTCTATACATAAAGCCCGCAATAATTGCATAACTTGATGAGCTTTTATACGCGCATACTATGTAATTGCATGCTTCGCCTTTCACCGCTTTGTTCAATGCTCTAGGGTTTGAAAAATCTATAGAAAGACATTTGAAAAATCTATAGAAAGACATTTGAAAAAATCTATAGAAAGACATTTAAAAAATCTATAGAAAGAAATTGAAAAAATCTATTTTTAATCTATTTTTTAATCTATTTTTTAATCTATTTCTTAATCTATTTTTTAATCTATTTCTTAATCTATTTTTTAATCTATTTCTTTTGCTTGTTAGGCTTTCTTATAAAGGGCCTCAGCCCTCCCTCTCGGCGGGGCCAAAAAAAGGGCGTAGCACTGGCTTATCATTGCGTCCCTCAAAGTTTCATGGTATTATATAAGGAAGTATGCCCCTTTAGTTCGTGCTAATGTCGTTTTCAAAATGAATAAATAGAAAACTCACTATGTAAATAAAATACAATCGATTATCTACCCAGAAAGAAATAAAATCCCACGGACCTATTATGGTAATAAATATGGTTAAGCCGATCAACATTACAAAAGCATAATGATAAACAAAACCACTTTGAAGTTTACTTATCTGCTTGGCTAATTTTCGAAATGTGTACGAAATTCCATAAGGTCCCAGGATTTCAATAGCACCCTTGTCTAAAACTTTAAATGAAACTTCATATCCAAAACGCAAAAAGAACCTGACTATAAAGTCATTGAAAAGTTTATCAAAAAACCAGCGCTTATTTAAAAAGCAATAGAATCGATTACCCAAAGTACTAGTTTTCAAAGCAAAAATGAATGGATTTGCTACAAAATTTATATTATATGCCATAAAAGCACCTAAAGTACTAAACAAAATAGGAATTAGTTTAATAATTGTTGGAGTAGCAAACTCGGATTCGGCAATAATTTCATTTTTTGGTAGTATGAAAAGAGAATTAGCCCAAAAATTGGTACCTAAACCAATCATCATATCGGTTCCTAAGCCGTTCCATTGCTGGAACGGCTTGGCTTCAAAACCGTACGTGAGGCTTCCGCCTCATACGGCTCCTCTCAGAATTTTTACGTCTTCTTGCTTGTCTCCAATATGGCAGTGCTTGTTCATAAGTTCTCTACGAACACACAAGGATTTCACGTTGATGTGCTCTACTTTTAGGCTCTCATGGTTTTCTAACATGTTTGGGCGATGTAATAAAGAAAGAGCCCTTTAGCTTTTTGGTTACCGCATTTGGAACCTTTAGATTTCAGTAGATAGTAGTTCCGTTAAAGGTGCGCAGTAGAACGGAGAAGTCAAGAGCAAAAAAAAAATCTAGATTTTTTTGCTGTTGCGCTCTTTTTTCACGCGGCTTTCCATTTTATCGGGCTCTTATTTTGTCTTGCCAACATGTGCTTGTGGCTAGCTATCCAACTCAGTTTGACCAGGTAATATTCTCTTTTCACCCCGAAGGCCGTTGTGCGAGAGTCGTACAAAATCCAGTTATCTTGGTATACTTTCTTGTTGAAGAGCCAGCTTCTCTTTTCGGGGAAGTACTTTTGTTTGATTCTATCACGACCCCATGTCGGATGCCGTCGGTATACCCATGCTCGGATCTTTTGAAAGATATCATGGTCTAATCTCCGAAATAGATTGTTGCATTCAGAGTATTTGAAGTAGTTGCCCCATCCTACTATTTGGGGTACTAGGGTCATGATAAGTTGGTAGGCTGCTTTTCCTTTTGACAATTGAATGGCCCGTCGCATATCTTCGAGAAATCTCCGGCGAGACTCACGAGACGGAGTTATTAAAGTTCTAACTTTGCCCCATTTCCAGATATGATTGATTGAAAACCCTAGAAATTGGAACCCGGATCCAGTGTCGACTACCTGGATTTTCTCTGAGTGCAATTCTAGTCCCATGCACTTTAACCATTCCCTCAGGAATGCCTGAGCTTGTTCTATGATCTCTTTGGATTGGTGAAGTACAACGAAGTCGTTGGCATATCTAACCAGTATCGGAGTTGGTCCTTTGGGATATGCTTTCAGTGACCACTCCGTTAAAGCCGTCTCCATCCCATGGAGAGCAATGTTGACTAGCAGTGGAAAGATCACGCGATAGGTGCCCCTTTCCATGTACTGAGCATTATTTCCTAATCCGGTCATGAGGTTGACTTTAAGCCAGGCTTTGACCTGTCTGGCTAAATTAGGCAAAGTTTTCAGTTTGTTCAAGAGGGCTTGGTGGTCGATGCGATCGAAACATTTGGAAATGTCCGCGTTCAAAACATACTTGGGCTTGGCTCGAATAGCGTCGAATATGGCTTTGATGGCATCCTGGTAGCTTCGTCCGGGTCTGGATCCATAAGAATTGGGTTCGAAGCGGGCTTCCCATTCAGTTTCTAAGGCCATTTTGATTAAAGCCTGCTTCGCTCTGTCTTCAATAACGCAAATAGGCCAAAAAGATAAAAAGACGCGAAGTTTAGTTCGAAAAAAAAAATATAGATTGTTTTTTGCTTTCCATTTTCCAGGCGCAAAGCGTGCCTGATTGACTCTACGTTTTGTTGCGCCTAGTGCAGAAAAGGCGCAACAAAATCTATATTTTTTTTTTGCTCGTAGTTTTCTGGGGTGCTCTCCTCCTCTTCGGGGCTTTGCTATTATCATCTGACGAACGGGCGTAGCCTTTCCATCCAATTGAAGACCTCTTGCCATCTCTATTTTTTGTGATCCCGAGGCAACCAACTTCTTGTAAATGTCAGGGTCCTTTTTCCTTTGGTTCTCCCGCGTAACTTGTCTTACGGCTAAGAGTCTGGCATGTAGATTTCGTATGAGTCTAAATTGTAGAGCACGCATCTTGTCCATATTGTCGGAGCGAGAAGCTTGGTAAATCCTGGTTTGGAGTTTAAAAACAACTGCCTCGACCTTGGGCCAAGGAATTTGTTCCCAGGGTATCGTTTGGGTATCTATGTAGAACCTACTCATAACTTATTCTCCTTTCCAGTTTTTACTGAAATCCTAAATCTCCAAGTGGGCATAATAAAAATGCTGCGAAAAGAAATCTATTTTGGCTGGCTGCACTCTGCGGCCTTGGCTTTTTAGAGAATCCTACTCTCGTTGGGTTTATAGCTTGGCAGCCCGCCGCAAGGGAGCCCTACCAGAGTTTTCCAGTTTTGAGTGTATTGGATAGTTATAGCGGCCCATAGGCGCAAGATGTACTTTGCGGGGTGGTCTCTTGGACATAGTCCTTTCAGACAGTGGCCATTTAGTCCAAGGTCCATTGGATGTTCAATGCAAGACCAAAAATTTGCACTGCAAGTACCCTTCATTCCTCCTTTTCATTCTAGGATCCGTCCTTCAGTGTGGTCAGTACTTGATACTGTCGGGCAACAAAGCTTACACTTGTTTACTTATAGTGGTTCACCAAGGCCTCTTTCCTCCTCCCTTTTTTGCTCACCTTCAACTCGAGGGCTGCCGGACCTCCTACAAAGGGAGGAGAGTCGACTGAACATCTCAGCCATTGGCGGGAATTTCGCCCGCATCCAATTCTCAATTATTGTCCACTTCGAAAAATAATCTATTTTTTGAGTGAGCAACAGCCGCTTCGTCACAGGAGTGACTTATGGGCTAACAGGTCACACTTTGGCCACGTATCCTACGAAAATACTTCCAAAAGCCGAAAAGATTAAAGGGATTGCCATAAGAATGGGCGCATCATGACATCGTAAGATGTCTCGCTTGAATGAATTTGTTGATGCTAAAAAAGTTAGAAAAAGTAGACGAAAAGAATAATAGGAAGTGAAGAAGACAGAAACACTTCCCAACCAGAAAGCAAAGTTACCACTAATCGTATATTTAGTATAAGCGAGCTCTAAAATAACATCTTTAGAATAAAATCCAGTACGAAAAGGAAAACCTATTAAAGATAAACTGCCTATAAGCATCATGGCATAAGTGAAAGGTAACAAGGAAGCAAGCCCTCCCATCTTACGCATATCTTGCTCATCCGACATGGCATGAATCACTGAACCTGCACTCAAAAAAAGTAATGCTTTAAAAAAAGCGTGATTCATTAAATGAAATACGCTGACGGAATAGTTGGAAATACCGCAAGCAAATATCATATAGCCTAATTGGCTACAAGTTGAATAGGCTATGACCCTCTTTAAATCATTCTGTAATATTCCAGTGGTTGCCGCGAAGAATGACGTCATAGCCCCTACGAAAGTAATAACAATCAAAGCAGTGGATGAATATTCGAATAAAGGGGAGCACCTTGCTATCATAAAAACGCCTGCTGTTACCATAGTAGCTGCATGAATCAAAGCAGATACTGGAGTGGGCTACTCTTTAATAATCTCTTACGCTCCCATAAGGCAAAGAAATACTATTTTAGAGCATTGGGTAATAAGCTGATGGGCCTAGCAAGAGTAGGGACTGTATCTTCCACTTATGAAATAGAGACTCTCCCAAGAAGAATCTTACGGATGCTGCGTCCCTAACAACTAAGATGTTTTTCTTCTTTTATACATGAGACACCGTCTCAGCTCCATCCTCCCAACGCTTTTCGTGAGTATAGATATATTTCGCGAAGCAAAAAAAATATTTAAGCTTTTTTAAACTGCATCCTGGTAGATTCAGCGCGCGGCGCTTTGGTGAGGATGACAATAAGGCTGGGCTCAGGCGGAAAGTTGGGATGTAACATCAGGCCGCGCTGTAAAAAAACAATATATATATTTTTTTCCGTTTCCAGCTTATAACCAAACTGATGAGGAGTATTTGATTCAATACAAGGTTTTCTACATGCCCAAACCCTATACGGATCCTTCTATTCCATAAGACCTGCATATCTAGATTATATAATCTAAAAAAAAGATGATCGAATCTTCACGACAAAAGAATGCTTCGTATCTTAGTTAAATCTGGTCAGCTTCGCTTTTCAAGAATAAATTCCATTTCGGACAAGAGGTCTCACGTACAGTCTCTGAGGATCCTATAGAGCTCCTTCAGCCTTTACTTCGTTGGGTGGGCTTGGCCTTCCTTTATAGGTTTCCTGCCGATTGGCCAAAATGAGATATTTTTCCGATGGGGACTCTCATTTGATCGACGATTCCGGCATACAGTGAGATTGGTATAATGTACCTATTGGCACATGAGAGCCCTCAGATATTCGAAAACCCTCCATTGCATCAGGTAACCGAGTATGCAATCCTATTTGTGCAGATTTCCCAACAGCGCCGATGAAAAGTAAAATACAAATAACAGTTATGGCATGAAATCTCATATTGCAGAAAATAAAATAATGATGGGGTTCGGAAAAGGCGCTGGCACGAGCAAAAATAGTCGAAAAGTCTACTGTTTGAAAAATAGTAAAACAACCCATAATCCCGAGAGCTAATCCGAAATCACCTACTCGATTGACAAGCATAGCTTTTATAGCTGCTTTATTGGCCTGAAGTCGTGTAAACCAGAAATTAATTAACAAATATGAAGCGAGACCTACTCCTTCCCATCCTAAAAATAATTGGATAAAGTTATCTCCGGTGACCGACATTAGCATAAAAAAAGTAAAAATGGATAAATAGCACATAAATCGAGGGCTGTGTGGATCCTCAGACATATATGAAATGGAATAGAGATGAACTAAGCTACTTACAAATGTAACCACAATTAACATAACTACAGTCGGACTATCAAACACAGAGTCAAAAGTTTTATTTTACTGGGGCCTTTAATCGCAGAATCAAGCAGGAAATTTTTTGCGTACCGCAATGCGGCGGCCGTTCACTCGAGTAAAATAATAAAGTGCTCCCCGAACCGTGCAAGATAGTTACCTATCACACGGCTCACCAACTTGAGATTGTCATTAAGGCTTGGAGTAACCATTGTATGTTTAAGCGGGCCGCAGCAAAAAATAGATTTTTTTTTATTCGCTGCATATTCTTTTTTTATCGCTTAGCCGTATAGTGTCGCTTACCTTTGCCACTCAAGCGTACGGCATCTGCCGACTTAGGCCCCTTCCCTTCTGCTGATATCAATGTTCTTCTGAAAAAACTCGCAGCAAAAAAATTTTTGAATATTTGAAGCGGGTAGGCAGGTACTACGAGCCCTCTGTCCCACGCATCTCTATCTAGAAAAATGTATGGTTCACCGGTTCCACCGAATACTCTATCGATACCGAGACATAGGTGCGCTTGAAGTGGTGTGCTGTCCTTATTGGACTCAGGCCCCCTATTTGTTCAGGCATATGCGCCCTCTTGCTGCCTATATGCAGGGGGAACGCGGGCCTCGCCCGATGCGCCAAGTTTGGGATACCTCCTCCACCTTACGTTCGTGACCTACGGCCTCACCTGTGTCTCAAAGACACGGTCGGGGCACAGCCAAGGATATTTTTGGCTACGTCCAGTATGCCCGTTTCCCGACATGCTATGATGCTCTACAGGAGTTCGCCCCAGAGAGTGAGTCGAGTCCGTCTCACCGCAGAGCAACTGCAGCGTCCAGATAATCTATCTATCCAGCAATTCATCCGGTGACTTCGCGGTCGCCAAAGAAGCCCCAAGAAGCATCAAACATCTCGGAAAAAATCCATGGAGCAATTTTCATATAGCAAGCACTGGCTCCCAGTGCAACTTCATAAAAAGCAATCAAAGAGAAAATGAAAGATAATGAAACACACGTGGTTGTGACTATAGCAGTTCCTCGTAAACCGAGAAGACGACCAAAAGCACCTGCTACACAACTACCTAGTAAAGGTAAAGTTACAATTAATAAATACATACATAAATCATTTTTTTTTATTGTGACCAAAATACAGTCGATTGGATAGATAATTGATTGTATTTTGGGCGACAGCTGCACGAGCCGAGACTTAGATGAAGGCTCTGTCAATCTTACTAAATTGACACAGCCCAACAAATCAAGTTTTTGGCGCATCCAATAGAGTTCGCCGCATGCCATTACTATATAATGACATAATTGAAATTGAAAGAGAGGTCATCTTGGATCACTCTATTTTATTAGTAATCCACTCACCATCCGCAACGCAAGGAGTGTCAAAATTTTGTTTTACTAAGTGCCGGAAAAAACTCTTTTTTTGCGCACAGCGGGCGGAACAAGCTTGGCTACGCTGCTGTTATCACTTTATTGGTCTTTGTGGAAGCTGATGGCTTATGCAATCAATATTTTGCTTGGCAAAAACTCATAGGGCCATTTGAGTGATAGAAGAGAATAAGGCGGACAAAAAAAATCTTTATTTTTTTAGCCTACTTCGTTCGCGAAGCAATTCAGCAGAGGAGAAGAATAACCCCTGGCTAAACGAAGCCTTTATTTGATTGACGGAAACGATAGGAAATAGAGGGCTGGGCCCTTAGCTTTGAACACAATTGCAAGACCACAGAATAAAAAAAAAATATATATATATATAGATATATATATATTTTTACTTCCTCGCCAACTTATTATTTTCTACTATATCCTATTATATAGATGGCGAAACTACGTAAAACAAAGCTCAAAATTTTAACCTTTGCACTTTATGATTTTCTCATAAAAAAGCATTATCTTCTTTCAGTTCTAAATAGAGGTTTTGGAGTATTCTGCATATTGTATAAAAGTCATTGCCATTGCCAAGGCAACCATGGTTAGATTAAATTGAATCATTTTTTCGGCACTATCTCGGATCTAAGATAGATTAATATAAATCAATAAAAAAGGAGTCTCTACACACCTTGAGACAGAGGACTATAGATTTTTCAAATATTTGAAAAAATGCCGCAGATTCAGCCGAGCCGGGATAAGCCGGAGATGTCTATAAAATGAAATGGCAAGAGGGAAACGAAAGATGGGGATTGTGTTAAAGAAAAAGATTGTGTTATTGTGTTTCGATTCTGCGCTTCGCTTGCCTAAGCTCACTTGGTGAAAATGGTAAACACGACAGACTTAAAATCTGTTCCTATGGGTTATCGGTTCAAGTCCGATAGTGAGTATACTCGCTTGGTGAAAATGGTAAACACGGCAGTCTCAAAATCTGTTCCTATGGGTTATCGGTTCGAATCCGATAGCGAGTATTTTAATGTCTGAATTGGAAAAAAGGGCGAGTATAACTTAATAGGTGAAAGTGTCAGATTGTGAATTTGAAAACACGGGTTCAAATCCCGTTATTCGCCAAAAAAACAAATCATCCATTACTATTTGTGTTAGTTAACTATAATAGTTAACTATTTGTGTTAGTTAACTATTTGTGTTAGTTATTAAGTGGTTGGTTATCTTCTGGTGACTAAGCAACCCTCCTTGCGTCTTTTCTTGTATAGTGGGTAGAGCATAAATTGGCTTGTTCAGACAAGAACATAGAGAATTATATGGGTAAAAAATGAGCTCAAAAAGTTGTTGAAATACTGATGTTATTTCTAAATTAGCCGCTTTTTTTATATCCATATGATTGACTAAAGTAGATTGAAGTTGTCCGTATAATAAAACTAGATTTTGGTTGTATGAGGCCAAAGGTAATAACTGTGACCATGTATTATCTGGTGCTTCTTTGGTCAAGTACAAGATACAAGTGGGACCTGCGCTAGAAGCAAGCTGCTCAATAAAACCACCTTGCTTGTTTTTATGTGGTAGTTTTCTCTTGTAATTTGGTCGAAATAAAGTTCTACCTCGAAAGGCACACAATAGATTTTTGAGTTGTCGCCATTGTCGACTTGTCAAGCCACTACAATGAAATAAAAGAATATATGGAGATTTTTTTTCAATCTCTTGGGCTTTTTTCCGTATAACAATTTGTTTTATTAGCATAGGATCATTATTATTATTTTTTTTTTAGTTTTTTTTCTTCTTCTTCTTCGACATACCCTGAATTTAAGTAAGTGATGCCGGGTTTTTTTTCTATATCAAACAAATGCTATGTTTGTCAACATGGTTTCTATTTTCTGAATAATAAACCGCATGGCACAAATAGTGGAGGTGAGGGCAACCTTGCGTCGTACTATACAATAATTTTGTTAAGGCACACAATAGATTTTTGAACAGAAAAATATTTTTTTTCGAACCTCGTATCTTTAGCCATACTAATTGGACCTTCTCGCTTTTTTAAACCTTTGGCCAGAGGACACAAGGCTCAGCCCTGAGCTCCATATTCTAGTTTATTTCCACGAAAAAAGCATTTATGCGTTTTCTAATGATGAAATTGAAGCCCGCATGCTTCGCCCTGCTATGCTCTTCGGCTTCGATGAGTAAGTAGAGAAAGTAGGTTGAAACTACCTACGCGGGCCATTACTCTGTATTCTTCCTTGTTTCGATCAGGAAATATTATGGTATTGCGGTTCTTCTAGAATGAAAAGTTACTTAGTGGGTGTGTTTTTTGCGTGTATGGCGTCACGTTCAGAATTCTTATGACATTTTACAACTCTAGAGCCGACCAGTAGCCTGATCGTTTGTAACATACATGGGCGACAATCCAGCGCCACAGAGCTGCGTTATACCGCCCCAATAATTGTTGTTCGTTTTAATGGCTTTTTCTGCTATATTGCTATATATGATGATTCATAGGAACTGCGTCCTTAGGTGTCTCAAGCCTAACCCATCGTTCGGTCAGCTTTGTTTTCAGGGCTATTCCGTTTCATATTCCAGTTA